ATAAATTAGACTTTATTTCAATTTGATTTGTGTTCCCATCCTACACCATAAAAATATCCCTTTCTATATTTAATACCTATTTTAAATCATATTTCCCTTCCATAAGTATAGTCTATGAAATGACTAGAAATCAAAATAAAGTAGAAATCCAATTTATACCATTATTTTATTCTTTAAATATTTGTCCCGTCTGGCTGGGACGGAAGGATTCGAACCTTCGCAATAACAGGACCAAAACCTGCTGCCTTACCGCTTGGCCACGCCCCATTCTTATCTGATGCTAATCAATACTCATATTAATAATAAATATAAGTTAAAGCAATGTTCCATTCTAATCTTAACTGCATTATTAGAATTCGATTTGCTATAATTTAATTGCTACGATTATTAAGAGATCTCTGAATCTCATACCAATAAATATGTGATTGCATCCTGCATTTAGATATAAGCCTGCTTAGCTCAGAGGTTAGAGCATCGCACTTGTAATGCGACGGTCATCGGTTCGATCCCGATAGCTGGCTCTTTTCTATTTTTTTAATTCCTTCCATTATAAACCATGTCTCGTTAGGATCTATGAAATAGGGAGAAAACTCTTCCTTTTATGATCGTCGGTCCACCGGGTCTGTCATGGCATAACGAAATGAATGATTGGAACATATTTTTTTAGACCTCTCCAATACAAACATAAATTGAAAAAATGTCGTTCTCCATATAAAATAATTACAATATTCGCACGGTTTATACTATTCCTCTTTCCAGCATTATTTGTTTATTTCGTAAAATAAGGAGTTTTTATGTCCCGTTATCGCGGACCTCGTTTAAAAATAATAAATCGTCTGAAGACTTTACCAGGACTCAGTAAGAAAACACCCAACAGAATTATTGAGAAGTCTGGCAAGAGAAAACATTCTAAACCTTCTAAACCTTCTAAATATCCTGTCTGTCTAAAAGAAAAACAAAGATTACGTTTTCATTACGGACTTACAGAGCGACAATTACTTCAATATGTTCGTATTGCTAGAAGAGCCAATGGACCCACGGGTCAGGTCCTATTGCAATTACTTGAAATGCGTTTGGATACCATTATTTTTCGATTGGGTATGGCACTTACCATTCCTGGAGCCAGACAATTAGTCAACCATAGACATATCCTGGTCAATGATCGGATAGTAGATATACCAAGTTATCGTTGCAAACCCCAAGATTTGATTTCTATAAAAGATCAACAAAGATCCAGAAATATAATAAATAAAAATATAGATCTATCCCAGAGGGATAAAATCTGGGTGCCAAACCATTTGAATCTTAAAAAAAAAAAAAAGTCACAATATATTGGATTAGTAAAAAAAATAGTAGATAGTAAACGGATCAGTTTGAAGATTAATGAATTGTTAGTCGTAGAGTATTATTCCTGTCGAGTTTAAATTGAGAATAAAAAGGAGGGATTCCTGCACATTTGTTCCTCTGTACATTACATTACAATGTTAATAAATATTAACACATTTATTGTCCGTTTTTTCCAATTCCAATGTTAGTTATTTTCCTTTCCCATACCAATGTTCGTTTTCCTCATTTCATTTCCTCTATCACGAAATAATAACGGGGTTGTGGGATGATGAGATCATCCTATTGGGATGGGATTCAATAGATTTATAAAAAAAAAAATAAGGTAAATATACGGAAAGAGAGGGATTCGAACCCCCGGTAAACACACGCCTACATAGCAGTTCCAATGCTACGCCTTAAACCGCTCAGCCATCTTTCCTATGCAATCTCTCCATTTAAATCCAAAAAATGTAAATTAGATTAGTGGATAGCAAGTTAAAAATTATTCTTGTTCAGATACGAGAACTTCCTTTTGCAGAAGTAAAGTACTTAACTTATTCAATCCCCCCTAAAGACAAAAGAATATTTTACCACACTTCTTATTTTCTTCCTATTTCAGCAAATTAGAATCTTTATCAATCTGCTGATCTCATCTTATTCGGGTTGCCCAATCCAATCGCGAAATTGAGCCAGATCTATTAATCCATTTAATTTCATGATCATAATATACATAATGATTGTATAGTATTATTAATAATTCTTCGGCAAGGATTCATAGTACAAATTGTATCATTATGACGAGATTTTTATCCATATTTATTATGTATGTTAATATGGGTATGCACACAATGATCATTTAGTTCTCATTATGCAATGATCCTTTCACTTTACTTACTTGTTTGCTCGTTCGGATCACGAGCAAATGAGTCTGGACTTACTTATTGAGTTCGTAGAATATTTAATTTAAAATAAATTAAATTTTTTCTATTGTTCATCAGTCAATTTACATGAACACCCCTTTCGAATATTCTCTATCTATTTTTATTCAGAATAGTCAATTAGATTAGAATTTTCACATATTTACGATCAGAAGGAAACCCATTTATTATGCTATTGTGCGTCGGAAAATCATTTTGTTCATGGGATCATTTCCGTATGGGGAATGAAGGAAATTATCAAATCTCTAATTGACTATGCCTAGATCTCAGAGAAATGACAATTTTATCGATAAGACCTTCACAATTGTAGCGGATATCTTATTGCAAATAATCCCAATGGCTTCAGGGGAGAAAGAGGCATTTACCTATTACAGAGATGGTGTGATTTGATTTTTTTTTTCTCTTTCTGTTTTTCTCCTTTCAGGGAATGGCGGGATATTGAGTCAAAGAAAACTTACGCTTAGTGAAAGTGAGTTTCATAAATAGAACAATTCTTTCTGTCGTGTATCCCCGATTGATGCAGCCTTAGATGCTTTGATCTTCTGAGATTCTAGTATCAAGCGAAAGGTTACACCTATGTATGTAATAGGTGTTAATGGTCAAACCTATCTGATAGGCACGCATAGGGGAAATTAAAAAGCACTACGTGTGGAAATCGACAACACAAACGCTTCGTTATCATACATATGACCTTTTTACGAAGGGCTAGTAAGAATGGTTGGGGCAACAAACATCCATCTCGTTTGTACTTCGGATACCGTTAGAACCATCGGAGATTGTTGAAGTGAATAACTCCCTTAAAATACGGTGCGTTAAGGACAAAGAAATTGTTGAAGGTTCTGTTTTTAGTGATAAGCTAAAATCCTTGTTATTCAGAAAAAAGAATCTTTGCAAGAAGGATGGCTAGAGATTCATCAGAAATACACTAGCTCCTATTAATTATTAATAATGGGGATAAGACTCTCTTTACAATTCAACGGATTACTTCCCTTATTATGTAAAATAAAAGGAGGAGCCGTATGAGGTGAAAATCTCATGTACGGTTTTGTAACGGAGATCATTTCAATTGAATGAACGACCGTGACGAATGTCAGCTCAATCCGAAGGGGAATATGCGGAAGCTTTACAAAATTATTATGAAGCCATGCGCCCGGAAATCGACCCTTATGATCGAAGTTATATACTATATAATATAGGTCTTATCCACACGAGTAATGGGGAACATACTAAGGCTTTGGAATATTATTTCCAGGCATTAGAACGAAACCCATCTTTACCACAAGCTCTTAATAACACGGCCCTGATCTGTCATTACGTGCGGCTATCTGTACTATAGAATGAATTCGTTTAGAACTACGGATAAGGACAAAAGAACAGGCTTTCTACATATACGCCGTCCAAAGGGACGGTTTTTATCAGCTGTAGTAAAAAAAATATCCCTCATAGGAGCCCAAATATGAATGGATAAATAGAGCCTGGATATTCTATGGATAAAAAAAACCATTCAATTGATGGGGAAAGCACCATAAAGATCAATTATTGAAAGTTCGGGCTGATACGATCAAATCTGCTCATTGACAAAAATAAGGAATCAACTTATGTAATAGAGTTGATTTACTAGGCTATTGAGCAGCGGTGTAGGATCAGATCCTAAAGATGTGAAGTACTCTCCTACCAGTTGCAGACGGAAAGTACTATTTGAAAGTTCTATACAGAACGTAGATAGTTACCCCTTAAAAAGACTTCTATTCGGATAATCTGAAGTAGATCTTTTTGTTTCTATACTTCATCTTTATGAGGGTGGGAGAAAAGATAAAACCTTTTTCATTTATCGAAAGTGAAGTTTGAAACTCATGTCATTGACCCTTTCTGTTCTTTCGGTTAACCTGAACCTATTCCCAATCAACTCTCTTCTATTTTGTAAGTTTGGGTAAAGAACTAAAGAATAATAGTGAATTGAGCCGTATGAGGTAGGAAACTCTCAAGTACGGTTCTAAGGGAAGAAAACTTTTCCAAGTTGACCTATCCCGACCGAGGAGAACAGGCCATTCGACAAGGAGATCCTGAAATTGCGGAGGCTTGGTTCAATCAAGCTGCTGAGTATTGGAAGCAAGCTATAGCGCTTGCTCCAAGTAATTATATCGAAGCACAAAATTGGTTAAAGATTACAGGACGTTTTGTAGAATGAAAATCTCTCTATTACCATACTGGTAAATCGTATGGATTATGATATGAAACATTTTATCCATTCAGGATAAATCAATGAATCATACTATTCGATCGAATTAGCTTCTCTTATTTCGTTGTCATTTATAGAAATAAATATATTGACAATAAAATAAATAATACCTTCTATGGATCGTTAATGAAAGGGATCTTTTGAATAGGAGTAAATCCCGTCCAGAGATTTAATTTATTAAGGATCCATTAATATTTATCCACAAATAATTCAAAGTTTTTGTGATTCAAAAATGTTATCTGGGACATATGGGGTCCAGATATATGGGTAAATACAACAAACTGGATATGAAGATAATTATATTACACATTATACCGAGAAATGCCTTTTCCCACTGGGTGGGAAAGACGTTTCCCATATTGTAATGGTCCATTGAGCACCTATGGTATATGTCATAATAAATTTGAACACCTGCCTCAGATTGACTTCCGTATCATAGTTTGCTTCAGTCCTGAACTGGGAAATAAAGAGAGGAACGAGTTAAGAACATATATCTATCGTTCAATAATTCCTTCCTGTTGGCGGGTTTTTTCTCATGTCTCGTCTGGAAAGAGGAGAACTCAATGATCATTCGTTCACCGGAAGCAGAAGTAAAGATCGTGGTGGAGAGGGATCCTATTAAAACATCTTTTGAAAAATGGGCTAAACCCGGTCATTTCTCAAAGACACTAGCTAAGGGACCTAATACTACCACTTGGATCTGGAACCTACATGCTGATGCTCACGATTTTGATAGCCATACCAATGATTTGGAAGAGATCTCTCGCAAAGTATTTAGTGCTCATTTTGGTCAACTAGCCATCATCTTTATTTGGCTAAGTGGGATGTACTTTCACGGCGCTCGTTTCTCTAATTATGAAGCATGGCTGGGTGATCCTACTCACATCAAACCCAGTGCTCAGGTAGTTTGGCCAATAGTAGGTCAAGAAATTTTGAATGGAGATGTAGGTGGAGGTTTTCGAGGAATACAAATAACCTCTGGGTTTTTCCAGATTTGGCGAGCATCCGGAATAACTAGTGAGTTACAACTTTACTGCACCGCAACTGGTGCATTGATCTTTGCAGCGTTAATGCTTTTTGCTGGTTGGTTCCATTATCACAAAGCTGCTCCAAAATTGGCTTGGTTCCAAGATGTAGAATCCATGTTGAACCACCATTTAGCAGGGTTACTAGGACTTGGGTCTCTAGGTTGGGCAGGACACCAAGTACACGTTTCTTTACCTATTAATCAACTCCTAGATGCTGGAGTGGACCCTAAAGAGATACCACTTCCTCATGAATTTATTTCAAATCGTGATCTTTTAGCTCAACTTTATCCCAGTTTTGCTGAGGGATTGACCCCATTTTTCACCCTGAACTGGTCGGAATATTCCGATTTTTTGACTTTTCGTGGAGGACTCAATCCGGTAACGGGGGGTCTATGGCTGACCGATACTGCACATCACCATTTGGCTATTGCAATTCTGTTTCTGATCGCAGGTCATATGTATAGGACCAATTGGGGTATTGGCCATAACCTCAAGGAAATTTTGGAAGCTCATAAAGGTCCATTTACAGGGGAGGGTCATAGAGGTCTTTACGAGATCTTAACTACCTCATGGCATGCTCAATTAGCTCTTAACCTAGCTATGTTAGGATCTTTAACTATTGTCGTAGCTCACCACATGTATTCTATGCCCCCCTATCCATATCTAGCTATTGACTATGGTACCCAGCTCTCTCTGTTCACGCACCATATGTGGATTGGTGGATTTCTCATAGTTGGTGCTGCTGCACATGCAGCTATTTTTATGGTAAGAGACTATGATCCGACTACTCAATACAACAATCTTTTAGATCGTGTTCTGAGACATCGTGATGCAATTGTATCACACCTCAACTGGGCATGTATATTCTTAGGTTTCCACAGTTTTGGTCTGTATATTCATAATGATACTATGAGTGCTTTAGGACGTCCTCAAGATATGTTTTCAGATACTGCTATACAATTACAACCTATCTTTGCTCAATGGATACAAAACACTCATGCCTCATCACCTAGTTTGACAGCTCCTGATGCAACAGCAAGCACCAGCTTAACCTGGGGAGGTGGTGATTTGGTAGCAGTAGGTGCCAAAGTGGCTTTGTTACCTATTCCATTAGGAACTGCGGATTTTTTAGTGCACCATATTCATGCATTTACTATCCATGTGACTGTATTAATACTACTTAAAGGTGTCTTATTTGCCCGTAGCTCTCGTTTAATACCCGATAAAGTGAATCTTGGTTTTCGTTTTCCTTGCGATGGGCCTGGAAGAGGAGGAACATGTCAAGTATCTGCCTGGGATCATGTCTTCCTAGGGTTATTTTGGATGTATAATGCAATTTCGGTAGTAATATTCCATTTCAGCTGGAAAATGCAGTCCGATGTTTGGGGTAGTATAAGTGATCAGGGAGTGGTAACTCATATCACGGGAGGAAACTTTGCCCAGAGTTCTATTACAATTAACGGGTGGCTCCGTGACTTTCTATGGGCACAAGCCTCTCAAGTAATTCAATCTTACGGTTCTTCATTATCTGCATATGGTCTTTTCTTCTTAGGTGCTCATTTTGTTTGGGCATTTAGTTTAATGTTCCTATTCAGTGGTCGCGGATATTGGCAAGAACTAATTGAATCTATTGTTTGGGCTCATAATAAATTAAAGGTTGCTCCTGCTATCCAGCCCAGAGCCTTGAGTATTGTCCAAGGACGTGCTGTAGGAGTAGCTCATTACCTTCTGGGTGGAATCGCCACAACATGGGCGTTCTTCCTAGCAAGAATTATTGCAGTAGGATAACGGCTAGGAGGATTTGAAAAGCATTATGGCATCAAGATTTCCAAAGTTCAGTCAAGGCTTGGCCCAGGACCCAACTACTCGTCGTATTTGGTTTGGTATTGCTACTGCACATGACTTTGAGAGTCATGATGATATTACCGAAGAACGTCTTTATCAGAAGATTTTTGCTTCTCACTTTGGTCAGTTAGCTATAATCTTTCTGTGGACCTCTGGTAATTTGTTCCACGTGGCTTGGCAAGGCAATTTCGAAGCATGGGTACATGATCCCTTACATGTAAGGCCTATTGCTCATGCAATTTGGGATCCTCATTTTGGTCAACCGGCTGTAGAAGCCTTTACCCGAGGAGGCGCCCCCGGTCCGGTAAATATTGCTTATTCTGGTGTTTATCAGTGGTGGTATACAATTGGCTTACGCACTAATGAAGATCTTTATAGCGGAGCTCTTTTCTTGCTATTTCTTTCCGCTATCTTTTTAATAGCGGGTCGGTTGCATCTACAACCTCAATGGAAACCAAGTGTTTCATGGTTTAAAAATGCCGAATCTCGTCTCAATCATCATTTGTCGGGGCTCTTCGGAGTCAGTTCTTTGGCTTGGACGGGACATTTAGTTCATGTTGCTATCCCTGAATCAAGGGGGGAACACATAAGATGGGATAATTTCTTGTCTGTATTACCGTATCCCCAAGGCTTAGAACCCCTTTTTACAGGTCAGTGGAATCTTTATGCTCAAAATCCTGATTCCAGTAATCATTTATTTGGTACCTCGCAAGGGTCGGGAACTGCTATTCTAACTCTTCTCGGAGGATTTCACCCACAAACTCAAAGTTTGTGGCTAACTGATATAGCTCATCATCATTTAGCTATTGCATTTGTCTTTTTTATTGCTGGTCATATGTATAGAACTAACTTTGGGATTGGACACAGTATAAAAGATATTTTAGAAGCACATATTCCTCCGGGAGGCCGATTAGGACGCGGACATAAAGGTCTTTATAACACAATCAATAATTCTCTTCACTTTCAATTAGGTCTTGCTCTAGCTTCTTTGGGGGTTATCACTTCCTTGGTGGCTCAACACATGTATTCTTTACCCGCCTATGCATTCATAGCACAAGACTTCACTACCCAAGCTGCATTGTATACTCATCATCAATACATTGCCGGATTCATTATGACAGGGGCGTTTGCTCATGGAGCTATATTCCTCATTAGGGATTATGATCCAGAACAGAATAAGGATAATGTATTAGCGAGAATGTTGGAACATAAGGAAGCTATAATATCTCATTTGAGTTGGGCTAGTTTATTCCTAGGTTTTCATACCTTGGGACTTTATGTTCATAACGATGTTATGCTTGCTTTTGGTACTCCGGAAAAACAAATCTTGATCGAACCTATATTTGCTCAGTGGATACAATCTGCTCATGGTAAGACCTTATATGGTTTTGATGTACTCTTATCTTCAGCAAATGATCCAGCATTCAATGCTGGTAAAAGCATATGGTTACCTGGTTGGTTGAATGCTATTAACGATAATAAAAATTCACTCTTTTTAACAATTGGTCCTGGAGATTTTTTGGTTCATCATGCTATTGCTCTAGGTTTGCATACAACTACATTGATTTTAGTCAAAGGTGCTTTAGATGCGCGTGGTTCGAAGCTAATGCCTGATAAAAAAGATTTTGGTTATAGTTTTCCTTGCGATGGTCCGGGACGGGGTGGCACTTGCGATATTTCGGCCTGGGATGCTTTTTATTTGGCAGTTTTCTGGATGTTGAATACTATTGGATGGGTTACTTTCTATTGGCATTGGAAGCATATCACCTTATGGCAGGGGAATGTAGCGCAATTTAATGAGTCTTCCACTTATTTAATGGGATGGTTAAGAGATTATCTTTGGTTAAACTCTTCACAACTTATTAATGGATACAATCCTTTTGGTATGAACAGTTTATCTGTCTGGGCGTGGATGTTCTTATTCGGGCATCTTGTTTGGGCTACTGGATTTATGTTTCTTATTTCCTGGCGTGGATATTGGCAGGAACTGATTGAAACTCTCGCATGGGCCCATGAACGCACACCTTTGGCTAATTTAGTTCGATGGAGGGACAAGCCGGTAGCTCTTTCCATTGTTCAAGCACGATTAGTTGGATTAGCTCACTTTTCCGTAGGTTATATATTCACCTATGCAGCTTTCTTAATCGCCTCTACATCAGGCAAATTTGGTTAATTTGTTTTTTATTTTCAATTTTAGGAGATATTTAGATTATCAATCTAATCATCTCTGCATAAAAAGATTGAATAATCCACGTAATACTTCTCCATCTCAAATTTGATTTATATTTTTTATTCCTGGATATAAGCTGACTAAATCATTATGGCAAGAAAAAGTCTCATTCAAAGAGAAAAAAAGAAACAAAGATTGGAAAGGAAATATACTCTTCTTCGTCAATCTTTAAAAAAAGAGATGAGCGAAGTCTCATCATTGGATGAAAAATTGGAAATTTATAGAAAATTACAATCTTCACCACGTAATAGTGCACCTACACGTCTTCGTCGCCGTTGTTCGACGACTGGAAGGCCTAGAGCCAACTATAGGGATTTTGAGTTGTCCGGATATATAATCCGGGAGATGGCTCACGCATGTTTGTTGGCCGGGGTAACAAAATCGAGTTGGTAGGAGGAAAAAAAGATTATTTAAGGTTTTTGTGATGATAGAAAAGTCCCTCCCCTCCCTATATAGGGAGGGAGGATAACATGAGTAAGGGGTTGCTCAATGTAACCCATTTTGGCTATTATAGCAAAGCTAATATTAAGGGATAGCGCGGAGTAGAGCAGTTTGGTAGCTCGCAAGGCTCATAACCTTGAAGCCACGGGTTCAAATCCCGTCTCCGCAAAGACACAATAGTCAAAAAGGATGACTCATTCCATTGAGAATGGCTTGATAAACCATGAAAGGATACGACCAAACCAAAAACTATTCCTTTTTCTATTTCATCTTCCGGATGGGCGGGTAGCGGGAATTGAACCCGCATCTTCTCCTTGGCAAGGAGAAATTTTACCATTCAACCATACCCGCATTTGACTCATTATTGGAGTATATAATATATACTCCATATATTACCACTTACTTATATGTAAGTATATTTTACTGGAATTATAGTCTGATTATTTACTATACCAATAATAAAATAACTCCTGCCAAGATCACTTTCATTTAGTTCCTTGGCATTTATGGGAAATGCCATTGCGAACTATAATGCCCCTCCGGAGAGGGGAGGGGGGGCGAGTTTCAACTCAAAAGATCTTAGAACATATCTACGATATGAAAGAATTTAGAATACCTACTAAAAAGACTGATCCAATCCATAATGATACGCCCGAAAATAGCACATTTTTGCTACTTGACCAACCATTAGGAGAGGCAAGTGCGACAGGTACACCAATTACTAGGAGAAATGAAATTGCAATTAATGCAAACACAGACGATTGGAAAGCAATAGTCATGGTTGTGATCTTAAAAGCTTCCAACAGATTCAATAGACTATACCATCGGATCCCTATCCGGTCAAATTATAATCAAATGCACTATGGATTTTATTTGATCATAAATTAATCGAGCTTAAATTTATCAAATTTCGATTTGAGTGTGAAAGAATAGGGAAATTCGTTTCTTTTTACCATCATGAGATATCAACTATAATATAGATAACAACCCTATAGTTAGGTATTAACTGTCGGGGTAAAATAGAATTGTTTTCGTCCGGGAGAGATGGCCGAGTGGTTGATGGCTCCGGTCTTGAAAACCGGTATAGTTAACTATCGAGGGTTCGAATCCCTCTCTCTCCTTTTGTTCATTGAACAATTGAACTTATCAGTTCAGTACCAAAAAAGGCTCGGCTATATAATATAGATAGCCGAGCAACAAGGATTCAGTTGGAAAAATAATATCGAAGGATACCACTATCCCATCTCCCAACATGGGAAATAAATCTAAATTGGATAGATTTAGATTTTATCTAGCTTCATCTATGGTTTAATTAAGAGGGGTCATGGAAAGAACAGGTTCAAAATCACGATCAATTCCTTTCTCAAATCCTGCTGCAGCTGCGCGAGCCCTTCCTGCATGCCACAAATGACCTACGAAAAAGAAAAATCCTAGAACAAAATGAGAGGTGGCTAACCAACTTCGAGGTGAAACATAATTCACCGCATTAATCTCGGTAGCTACACCACCCACAGAATTTAAAGAACCTAAAGGAGCATGAGTCATATATTCCGCTGAACGTCGTTCTTGCCAGGGTTGTATGTCCTTTTTCAACTTACTCAAGTCCAAACCATTAGGACCCCTTAGAGGTTCCAACCAGGGAGCACGAAGATCCCAAAAACGCATTGTTTCTCCTCCGAAGATAATTTCTCCAGTAGGAGAACGCATAAGATATTTACCTAAACCAGTAGGCCCTTGGGCAGACCCCACACTAGCTCCAAGACGTTGATCTCTAACTAGAAAAGTAAATGCTTGAGCTTGAGAGGCCTCTGGGCCAGTAGGCCCATAGAATTCACTGGGATAAGCTGTATTGTTAAACCAAACAAAACAACAAGCAGTGAAACCAAAGATAGAAAGAGCCGCTAAACTATAGGACAAGTAAGCTTCTCCGGACCACACAAACGCACGACGAGCCCATGCAAAAGGTTTTGTTAAGATGTGCCAGATACCACCGAAAATACAAATGGAACCTAACCACACATGTCCTCCAATTAGATCTTCTAGATTGTCCACGCTAACAATCCATCCCTCTCCCCCAAAAGGGGACTTGAGTAAATAACCAAATATAACACCTGGGTTAAGCGTAAGATTCGTAATTTTTCTTACATCTCCACCGCCGGGAGCCCAGGTATCATATATGCCACCAAAATACACAGCCTTGAATACTAAGAGAAAAGCACCAACACCTAGCAAGATTAGGTGAATACCTAAAATTGTGGTCATTTTGTTCCTATCTTTCCATACATAACCAAAAAAGGGAAAAGATTCTTCTAAAGTTTCGGGTCCGATTAGTGCATGATAAATACCACCGAAACCTAAAACTGCAGAAGAAATTAAGTGAAGTACCCCAGATACAAAATAGGGAAAAGTATCCACAATTTCCCCACCAGGACCGACTCCCCATCCTAGAGTAGCTAAATGAGGAAGTAAAATCAAGCCTTGTTCATACATAGGCTTTTCCGGTACAAAATGAGCCACTTCAAATAGATTCATTGCTCCAGCCCAGAATACAATTAATCCGGCATGAGCCACGTGAGCCCCAAGTAATTTGCCCGACAAATTGATAAGTCGGGCATTACCAGCCCACCAAGCAAAACCAGTAGTTTCTTGGTCACGACCAGCTAAAGCTAGAGTTCCATTAAAGAGCGTTTCCACGGGGTAGAACCTCCTCAGGGAATATAAGGTTTTCATGAGGCTGATCTTGAGCCGCCATCCAAGCACGAATACCTTCGTTCAAGAGAATATTTTTTGTGTAGAAAGTCTCAAATTCAGGATCTTCTGCTGCACGAATCTCCTGGGAAACAAAGTCATAGGCACGTAAGTTTAGAGCTAGACCAACTACTCCAATGGCACTCATCCATAAACCGGTCACTGGTACAAATAACATGAAGAAATGTAACCAACGTTTATTGGAAAAAGCAACCCCAAAAATTTGGGACCAGAAACGGTTAGCAGTGACCATAGAATAAGTCTCTTCAGCTTGAGTTGGGTTAAAAGCGCGGAACGTATTTGCACCATCACCGTCTTCAAATAAAGTATTTTCCACGGTAGCACCGTGAATAGCACATAGAAGAGCAGCACCCAATACTCCAGCAACTCCCATCATATGAAATGGATTCAAGGTCCAATTATGAAAACCTTGAAAAAAGAGGATAAATCGAAAAATAGCTGCTACACCAAAACTAGGTGCAAAAAACCAACCAGACTGACCTAATGGATAAATCAAGAATACAGAAACAAAAACAGCAATCGGACCAGAGAACGCAATTGCATTATAAGGTCGCAATTGTACAGATCGAGCAAGTTCAAATTGGCGTAACATGAAGCCTATTAGACCAAAAGCACCATGAAGAGCAACAAAAGTCCATAGACCACCTAATTGGCACCAACGAGTAAAATCTCCTTGTGCTTCAGGACCCCATAATAGCAGCAAAGAATGTGCTAAACTATTAGCAGGCGTAGAAACTGCAGCAGTTAAAAAATTACAACCTTCCAAATAGGAACTGGCCAATCCATGAGTATACCATGAAGTCACAAAGGTTGTACCCGTAAACCATCCACCTAGGGCAAAATAAGCACAAGGAAAAAGCAATAGACCGGACCAACCCACAAAAACAAAACGGTCTCTGCGTAGCCAGTCATCCATAGTATCAAATAAAGTTTGTTCATCTTTGGAAGACTTTCCAAGGGCTATAGTCATAGTGATCCTCCTATTTAACTATTCCGACCTTTTTCGAGCACCCTATCTGATAGAATCAAAAGGTATACGCTGGTTTGCGTATCTATGGACAATTTTTAATCCATCATCCCTTTAAACAAATTGGGTTCCGAAGATTCCTTGTTGGCACAGATATTATCCGCTAAACTGAACCAATCCAATATAGGTAAATGCATGATGTTGTTTGTATTCAGTTTCTTTCTGATCCTCAAATTACCTTCTGAATGGAATAAATGTCAACAGAACAACTGCCGTAAAGCTTTTTTGTTCTTCACCAGATACTATTCACGACATCTATTACATTTAAATAGTATTCCGTCGTGAACCTCACTCCAAGATCAAAAAATCGATTAGTAAATACTACTATATTCCTACGAATAAATAAGAACAATAAGAAGGAGATATTTGATTAACTCATAGAGTTAGAGGAAAGAACTCTATTTGTTCTTTTCCTTCTATTCAGAAAAAAGGAGTACTATTTAACTATAGTTAAATATTAACAGTTCCTTTCTTTAATTCGATTCTCTAGATAGGAATCAATTTATGGATTAAAGATAAGGGGAAATTGACTCCGTCCATAATTCAGACTTCCATCTCTATTCTTTCCGGAAAGAAGAGAAATAATAACTATTCATTCGACAGAACATCCAATCATAAACCAAATATTCAATCATTTGAATAATTTCAGAGAATTGAAAGGTCCACTTTCAAAATATCCCTCAATTTTCAATATCAGAATAGCTGATATATTCATCAGTCAATGGGTCAGGTTCACTTACTTCTCCTTCTTATTTACCTCTTTTGGGCTGAAAGATTTAGGATATAAAAGAGTGAAAATATTTTCGTATTTTGGGATTTAAATTACGTATTCACAATTTCAATTATAATGCCTCAAAATTACGAAAATGACATAATTCTTATGTCTAATCTTATACTATTTCTCTTCCTATAGTAGCAAGATGGAGAAAAAAGACTATTATCTAATAGTCTAGATAGCATTCTAGTTGTCCTCACTCATATTAGGTGCTCTATTTCGAGCATAACAAATGCTGAACCTAAAACTAATAATGACAGGTATTTAATTAACTGTTTTTCACAGTTTTTTTACCTTAATTAAACATCCTCCTGTGAAAAATGAACACCGGGCTTTGTAGGAATCATTACAGGAGCCCTTTATCGGGCTTGAACCGATGACTTACGCCTTACCATGGCGTTACTCTACCGCTGAGTTAAAAGGGCTATTAATCATTTCATGATGAATGCATGAGTCTACTACATATCCGGTATATATGTAGTAGCAAAATGAATCCACATAGAATATAATATTAATAATAATTTATCTAATTTACTGTTTGAGGACCAATTTTATTCCGATAATGTCAATTGGTCCTATTGACCCATTAATAGTTTGATTGAACTCTTCAAATTTATTATAAAAAGGTGAGATCTGTACTCCATAATTGACAGGGATATACCTTCCATTGTTTGTCTACCTATTTATTAACAATTAATCTGAATTGACTAAATTAGTGAACCCACGTGGCTATTGAGATGACTCTCTTATTCGTTTGTCTGTCTATCACTCAGATCCACACATAGGATTGTCTCTATCTGAGATAGAGATCGGCATCTCCGATATTTTATAAATACACATAACCTATTTTATTAAATTGTGCCTATTCTGCTCTGTCCTATGTCAGCAAATATTGTCTAGGACTCTTCTGCTCGGTTTCCGACCCTATCCAATAGGGACCCTATCTAATAAGATTATGTAGTTTGTGTTCTTCATTAATTTTTATCTGTAAACATGCGCACTCTATCATACGTGTTGGTCCAGAGGACCAAATATTGCTACGGGTTCCACGAGCGAATCTCCACTTTGAATAAATGAGTACTCGGTTCAACAAGAAAGGGGGGGATATGGTTCTCGTCCAGAACAAATATAAATTTCGTAATATGGTGATATAGAGGAGGGGGATATTGTAAGCAATATTATAAGAGGCATTTACTCAATATTTTTATTTTCGATCGTTGTTCCATCTTTTGGTTCAAAATAATAGTTGTTATATCCGTAGCAATACCCCAAGAATTTTGGGGCTTAAACTAAGCGCTTTTTATCTTTATCAGTATCTAAAAGCAAAGCCTTTTTTGAGGCTTTATGTACTAGAGAAGTTTACGAACAATACAAGAAGAATATGAAACCACTAACATAAAGAAAACTAATAGATTTAGTGGTGTCATAGTCTTGACAATTTCCTAAGGATTTGAATATTATAACAATAAGTGGGCCCCTATCGTCTAGTGGCCCAGGACATCTCTCTTTCAAGGAGGCAACGGGGATTCGATTTCCCCTAGGGGTACTATACTAGGAAAGAAAGTCATTAGAATACTCATTAGGTCTCCTAATGACTTTCCATTTCTTGTTCCTGGGTCGATGCCCGAGTGGCTAATGGGGACGGACTGTAAATCCGTTGGCAATATGCCTACGCTGGTTCAAATCCAGCTCGGCCCAAGACCAACTTGATTGATAGATTGATATTCATAATCAATCGATTATTTCGATGAAAAGGTAATTGGTTCTTGAATCCCCGATATATAAAAAATCGAAACGAACAGATACTTTCAGTAAATTTGAAAGAGAAAGGTCAAATCTTTTATCGACCCAGCAGTACTTAATTAGTACTGATTATTAAGTCAACTGTACCTAGTTGGGATTGTAGTTCAATTGGTTAGAGTACCGCCCTGTCAAGACGGAAGTTGCGGGTTCGAGCCCCGTCAGTCCCGGTCCAATAAATTGATCAATTCTTCGCTCGATCCCCACCCCATTAGAAGAGCAAAAAAGGGAAATCGGGTAGACCAGGATAGATCTACTGGTGATTCTATCACCATTTCGATGATATTATCGAATTATCATAGTGGATCCGCACTAAATTTTTTTCTTTCCTTGAGAAAGAAAAAAAGGTTTCGTTTCGTATAATTAACGAATGTTATATAAACACATTCGTAATTGTACGAATAGATCTTCGTAGGAAGATCGATTTGTGTTAGGAAGGATAACACAGGAGGAGTCTCCTTCTAAGTCAGAATACCGCGTAGATCTCTACGGATCATTCTAAATGATTTCCAGATACTGTTCCATCTATCTCATGTTCTTCCCCAGAAGTGAAATATTGGTACTATTTCAGATGTGCTAGTACGCCGTTGAACGGTATTCTCATAATCAAAAAGATTACGATCAATTATCACATGAGGATTGGATGATGTTTGGGCTGAACTGATTATCCAAACAGTTCAGCTCATTACAGGGTCATGGGCAATCCTTCGAATAATTTGAACTATCTTTTTAGTTCTCGGTGAACATTACAAGGCGAATCAGGGGGATTTCAGTAGGGGAATCTTTCCAGCTTTTTTTAGCTGCAGTTACCTCGAACCCTTTTGCGATTTGTCATGTAGAATCATGATGCAAATGCAAGCTTGGGTATCTTGCTCACCTGAATCAAGAGAATTAATTCTCTTGTCCTTTTTTTCGATCAATAGAATCGATTAATGGATAGTAATATCCCTATTGGGACTATTCCTTACCTTCATTAGAAGGTAAGTTTAAAATAATAAATCAATCAGTAGATATAATCTACTCAGAGCAATCTTTATCATACTTATCTGCCCTGCCCCTCGAATAGGCAAATTCGGGTCGTCATCAACGTCTCAATATTCGATTGAGACGATTTATTTTATCAAACAACCATATTTATAATATTTGCATATCCAATGCTTGGCGATACTATTTTTTCGTTTATGTAAAACGTTGTAACTATATGAGTAACCCGATGGGATCGATTAGGAATCTTATTACTAGATCCGGTATGAATAAGAGATCATAGTATGTTATACTATTTCATTTCTATTGAAGAATTAATATCTATGAAGAATTAATAGGAATCCGTTAGATTCCGTTACTCAGATTGATCCTATTGATGGAATCTTATAATTGAAGGATTCAATCAATAAAAAAAAAAAAGATTCATCTATACTCTATGAGATCAAATCTCGAGTTATTGTAAAACGAAGGGAAATTCAATCATGGAAGTAAATATCCTCGCATTTATTGCTGTTGCATTGTTCATTTCAGTCCCTACTGCTTTTTTACTCATCATTTACGTAAAAACGGTGAGTCAAAGCAATTGATTTGTATTATCAATACAGTGATTACTGATGTCTAGATGAATTCTAGATCATCAGTAAAAAAAAGGGGGGTAATAGGGGTCGTATTAAAGGTAGAGATTTATTTGGAAAAGAAGTAGTACGAAGGAAGAAGGAAACGAGAAACCTTCCTTTCCTTTCACTTTTTCTTTGTACTACTTCTTCTACATAGATCTTAGAAAAGTAAATCTGAATAGCACTTGTCCTATGGGGACATGAATGTAGGATGAGGACCTAGTATAAAAAAGCGATGCTAATCACAATACTATTAATATGCCCCTAGAAAAAGTAACTTTATGGGGGCAGAACATAGGTGGTGTGGTTCTGAACATAATCGTCTCAAAAGTATTTTAGACGAATCTACGAATCGTAAAAATGTGAAATATCTTTCTATTTCTAACACAGTAAAATTTTATAGTATATAGTGAATTGGAAATCGTAAATAATTTCTATGGAAAAGGGATGTCTGGTTGGGACAGAGCAGCACGATATGCTTCATATGTCGTTGTTCCGAGAACAGACTCGTATTAAATTTGATCAATTGGCAATTATTTGATTAATTAAAACGTAAACTTTTTTATTTTGATTAATACTATGTTTAGTAGCATAAATTCCATATCTACTTCATACTTGATAAGTATCAAGTATTTTCGAAAATATGAGGGTAAAGGATGCATTCCTTTATCCATATCAAACATAAATAATTACAGAAATCTTTGATTTTTATAATAATTATTGATCATTCAATTCAATATTATTAGATCATTATGAAACATACGAGATTATAATCTATAATTTATTTGAATAGTCTCAAAAATGACTCAAGACTATTTAATTAGTTTAAATATTAGTTGTATTAAAGTCCACTTCTACCCCATACTACGAGTGAAAGAGAAAACGTAAAAACGACCATTAGAGCAGCCCAAGCGATACCTACTATATCCATACGAATCCCTCTATTATCAAGAATAATAATCATTATTGATTAATTATGATAATGGAACTAATCAGGATAGTGCAAAGTGTAAATCCTCCACCGAAAGGAATAATCGATAGTAGAGATTTATAAAATTAGTCTGTTGGAACTAGTTACTCTCTAAATGCCTATAGAGGCATGCATTTACAATAAAATTGAATCTTATCATAAATATATTGGTAATTTGAATCTGAAGACGCACAAGTTTACTCCAAAAGTTATGGAGTACAAATGCAAACTTTTGCATTTCTTTCACTTTTTTGTACCCTAAAAAGGCGACACCCGGATTTGAACTGGGGATGGGGGATTTGCAGTCCCCTGCCTTACCACTTGGCTATGTCGCCATCCCCAGATCCAATCTGGATCTGGATTTAGTATTTTGATCCCCCTGCTTTATCACTCAGTTATGTCATATAGAAGAATAGTGACAATTTAGGGGACTAGTTAAAATTCGAAGTTAGTTTTCTTATGTACAACTGCCAGCTGATTTACAACTTTTTTAAAGTTGCTTAAGTTGTAATGCGGAGAAAGATTCAATCTTTCATATCATGTTTTACTTTTCATGATAGGATAGTGAATGCACATTTGTCAACCATAAAAGAAATAGAAATATAATTTATTATTTTAGAATTTAATTTGTTCTTTTCCCTTCATTCAATCATATCATTATAATGTGATAATGTATTTATTATTACATTTGATACATTTGAAAGTAATCCGCCCTGTTTTAATCTTTAAGGAAGATTTGATCCCGTTCTGCATTTTATGCGGAAGAAAAAAAAACACCTTTTCTTTTTCTTATCTTTTTACTCATATCTGAATATGGGTAGAATTTGTACGGGATATAGTGAACAAAATAGACATGAAAATTTTTGTCGGATTTATTCTATTCGTATAGATCAATGAGGAATAAATAACGAAATAAACTTTTTATAGGAAACTGCCAATGCGATTAGATGAAAATAAGGGAATATTTACAATCCCCGAATTTGGTAAAATACAACTTGAAGGATTTTGTCGTTTCATCGATCAAGGCTTAATAGAAGAACTCGATAAGTTTTCGAAAATTGAGAGCCCGAATAAAAAAATAGAATTTAGGCTTTTTGGGAATGAATATAAATTAGCAGAACCCTTCATTAAAGAGAGAGATGCTGTATACCTGTCCCTTACATATCACTGTAAATTATATGTACCAGCACGATTGATTCACAGAGCTCGTGGAAAGATAAAGATACAGAACCAAATTGTATTTCTGGGAAATATTCCTTTGATGAATTCTAAAGGAACTTTTGTAGTAAATGGCAATTACAGAGTCGTGGTCAATCAAATATTAAGAAGTCCCGGTATTTATTACACTTGGGAACGAAAACCGTCGGGAAACATTCTCTATGTCGGCACTATAATTTCAGATTGGGGAGGAAGATCAAAATTAGAGATCGATATAAGAAAACAAAGGATATGGGTTCGTATAAGCAGAAAGAAAAAAATACCTGTTATACTTCTATTGTTGGCTATGGGCCTGAATTTCAAAGAGATTTTGGACGATACTCGCTATAGGAATCTCAAAACATTTCTCCTTTCCGAAAATGGAACGAAGGAGTATGACCAATGCTGCAAGTGGAGCAATTTCGGGAAGGAAGATGCCATTTTGGCACTTTATAAGGATCTCTACATAAGTGACGATGACCCTCGAAAATACAATTTGGAATTTTCCGATTATTTATGTGAAGAATTGCAAAAAAACTTTTTCCGAACTAAATGTGTATTAGGAAAGATTGGTCGACGAAATCCGAACAAAAAACTGAATCTTGATATACCTGAGAACGAGATTTTTTCATTACCACATGATGTATTGGCTGCTGTGGATTACCCTATCAGAGTGCAATTTGGAACAGGTATACTCGATGATATAGATCACCTTCAAAATCGATATATTCGTTCTGTAGCAGATTTATTACAAGAGCAATTAGGATTAGCTGTATATCGTTTGAAAGAAGCAATTTCAAGAACTATATTATATGAATCAACCAATCCTAAAAGTTTATTAACTCCTAAAAAATTGGCAACTTTCATTTCATTAACAGACACTTTTCAAGATTTTTTTGGTTTACATCCTTTATCGCAATTTTTGGATCAAACTAATCCATTGGCAGAAATAGTTCATAGCCGAAAAGTAAGCTCTTTGGGCCCTGGAGGATTGACAAGCCGAACTGCTACTTTTCGTACACGGGATATTCATCCTAGTCATTATGGACGTATTTGTCCGATTACGACGTCCGAAGGAATAAATGTTGGACTTATTGCATCGTTATCTATTTATGCAACGCTTGGTCATTACGGCTCTTTACAAAGTCCATTTCATAGGATATCTGATAGATCGAAGGAAGAACATATGGTTTATCTATTACCGGGAGAAGATGAATACTATCGGATAGCTACAGGAAATTCTCTGGCATTAAATCAAGGGGTTCCAGAGGAACAATTTACTCCAGCTCGATTTCGACAAGAATTTATAGTTTTTGCATGGGACCAAATCCATTTCAGAAGTATTTTCCCTTACCAATATTTTTCCGTTGGAGTTTGCCTTATTCCTTTTCTCGAACATAATGATGCGAATCGTGCTTTAATGGGTTCTAATATGCAGCGTCAAGCAGTTCCACTTGTTCAACCTGAGAAGTGCATTGTCGGAACAGGATTGGAGGGTCAAGTAGCTCTAGATTCAGGAAGTATAGCTATAGCCAAGGAAGGGGGAAAAATCCAGTATAGTGATGCTATAAATATCACTATCACTTCATCTGTTGTTCGAGACACTATAGGAACAGAATTGATTCTATATCAACGTTCTAATAGTAATACTTGTATGCATCAAAAACCCCGAGTTTGTCAAGGAGAATATGTAAAGAGGGGACAAATTATAGCAGACAGCGCAGCTACAGTAGGGGGAGAACTTTCTCTGGGAAAAAATGTACTAGTGGCTTATATGCCATGGGAAGGATACAATTTTGAAGACGCAATACTTATTAGTGAACGTCTAGTATATGAAGATATTTTCACTTCTTTCCAGATCGTAAGATACGAAATTGGAGTTTATTTGACGAATCAGGGCCCTGAAATAATTACTAGAGAAATACCTCATTTAGATGCTCACTTACTCCGTCATTTGGACGAAAATGGCCTTGTAATGCTAGGATCTTGGATAGAAACAGGTGATGTTTTAGTGGGCAAATTAACGCTTGAAGCAGAAGAAGACTCACTATTAAATACTCCAGAAGGAAGATTATTGCAAGCTTTATTTGATATTAAGGCACCACCCACTGGAAAAGAAAATTGTTTTCGAGTCCCTAAAGGTGTAAGAGGCCGAGTTATCGATGTGAGATGTATCCAGGAAGAAGATAATTTCGGCGATATTGTGGAAAAAGTCCATGTATATATTTCACAAAAACGTAAAATACAAGTGGGTGATAAAGTAGCTGGAAGGCACGGTAATAAAGGTATTATTTCAAGAGTTTTGCCCAGACAAGATATGCCCTATTTACAGAATGGAACACCAGTGGATATGGTATTAAATCCATTAGGGGTACCTTCACGAATGAATGTAGGACAAATCTTTGAATGTTTGCTCGGTTTAGCAGGAAAACTAATGAACAAACATTATAGAATAACACCTTTTGATGAAAGGTACGAACGAGAAGCTTCTAGAAAACTAGTGTTTTCTGAACTTTATAAAGCTAGCGAGCAAACAGCTAACCCATGGTTATTTGAACCTGATCATCCTGGAAAACATAGATTAATTGATGGAAGAACAGGAGATATTTTTGAACAACCTGTTACAATAGGAATAGCTTATATATCGAAATTGTGTCATCAAGTTGATGACAAAATTCATGCACGTTCCAGTGGACCTTATACAATGGTTACACAACAACCTCTGAAAGGAAAATCCAAACAAGGAGGGCAACGAGTAGGAGAAATGGAAGTTTGGGCTCTAGAAGGTTTTGGTGTTGCTTATATTTTACACGAGATGCTTACTTTAAAATCTGACCATATGGATGCTCGTGAAAGAGTATTTGGTGCCATTCTCACTGGAGAGCCAATGCCTAAACCTAGCACTCCTACAGAATCTTTTCGATTACTTAGTCGAGAACTACGATCTTTAGCTCTAGAATTGAATCATACTATTCTATCTGAGAAAGACTTTCAGATAGATAGGAAGGAAGTTTGATCAAAATGAATTAAAATTTTTATTTTATGAGTGACCAGGATAAACATCAACAACTTCGAATTGGATTAGTTTCTCCCGAGCAGATTCTTGCTTGGTCTGAAAGAATTTTACCTAATGGAGAAAGAGTCGGAGAAGTGACTACAGACTATACTTTAGATTATAAAACTTATGAACCAGAAAGAGATGGATTATTTTGTGAAAAAATCTTTGGACCTAAAAAAAGGGGAGTTTGTGCTTGTGGAAAATCTCGAGTGATCGAGAATGAAAAGGAAGACCACAAATCCAATTTTTGTGCCCAATGTGGAGTTGAACTTGTTGTTGATTCTCGAATTCGAAGATATCAAATGGGATACATTAAACTGGCATGTCCAGTTGTTCATATTTGGTATTTCAAACGGCGTCCCAGTTATATTGCGGATCTATTAGATAAAACTCGTAAAGAATTAGAAGACCCAGTATACTGCGATGTGTGACTTGATCATAAGCTCCGATTATACAGATCCGTAGGAACTGTCATCCTATTCAAATTGGGATGCCCTTAGCTCTGACACGTCCCTCGGGAAGAGTAGCATGAAGCTCAGAATTAGAAGCATCGTGAAGAGATGTTGATAAAGAGGAATGAATCTAGGGTTAATATCTTGTATATTAAAATTGCTAATTGGACTTCGTAAAAACACTTCTTTTCTTACTATTAATAAGAATGGACTGAAAAAGAAATTTTTCAGATTATCCTTGATTTATTCAAGATCAAAAAGAAGCTATGGTTATAGGAGTCTATTCATCGCACATATGCTTCAAATAGTATTGTAACCATCGAAGTAAAGCAGAAACCTACAGGATCAAATAGAACGAGATACAGACAAGTAAATCCCTTATGAGTTTCAAATGAATTGAAGGTCTTTCACAAAGAAATGTATCGTTCAAAAGGGAGGAGACTGCTCAAGAATTCCATATTTATGTCTTAATACGAATCGTAAACGAATATTAGAATTAACTTGGAACTTGAGCAAAGAGTAACTATTTAGTCTTTCTACAGAGCAATACCTAATCACTTTCGGTTTCGGTATAGTTACTTGAGCCGGATGAGAGGAAACTTTCATGTCCGATTCTGAGGGGGGGAAAAAAAATCCTAGAATAACCTATCCAAATGTTTATATTACTAGGTCCATGGCTAACAAGCCAACTTTATTGCGATTTCAGGGTTCACTTAAATATGAGCATCAATCCTGGCCAGAGATTATTGCTTATTATCTCTCTTGGGATTTTGGGCTATTTCAAGAGAGAGAAATAGCCACTGGGGGAAAAGCTATCAGAGACCAACTAGCGGGTCTGGATCTGCAAATTATTCTGGATCGTTCATATATGGAATGGAAGAGATTGGACGAAATAATATCTATACTATTTACGGGGACTACTAATGCCAAAAAGGATATAGTTTTTGATAAGGGATTAAAAAAGATGTATGATAAATTGAATGAGCAAGAACTTCAAAAACTTCGAAGAAGAAAGGATCTTTTGGTTAGACGCATGAGATTAGCTAAATATTTTATTCAAGCAAATATAGAACCACAATGGATGGTTTTATCCCTATTACCAGTTCTTCCTCCCGATCTGAGGCCAATGTTTCAATTAGATGAAGTTGGACTGATTAGTTCGGATCTCAATGAACTTTATCAAACAGTTATCCGTCGAAATAATCTTCTTATTCACCTTAGAAAAAATACTAATGTATTTGTAATGCCGGATTTATTGACTGATCAAAAGAGATTAGTCCAAGAAGCCGTAGATGCACTTCTTGATAACGGCATCGGCGGACAACCAGTGAGAGACAGTCATGATAGACCTTATAAATCGTTATCAGATTTCATCCAAGGCAAAGAAGGAAGATTTCGTGAAAATTTACTTGGAAAACGAGTTGATTATTCAGGTCGTTCTGTTATTGTGGTAGGTCCCCTTCTTTCATTGTATCAATGTGGATTACCCCGAGAAATCGCAGTAGAGCTTTTTCAAGCATTTTTAATTCGTGATCTAATTGAACGACAAATTGCTCCCAATCTAAGAGCAGCTAAAAGTATAATTCGAGATAGGGGACCCATTATATGGAACGTACTTAAACAAATTATGCAAAGACATCCCGTATTGTTAAATCGAGCGCCTACCTTACACAGATTAGGAATACAAGCATTTATACCTATTTTAATAGAAGAACGTGCTATTCGTTTACATCCATTGGTTTGTGCAGGATTTAATGCGGATTTTGACGGAGATCAGATGGCTGTCCACGTACCTCTATCGATGGAAGCTCAAGTAGAAGCTCGTTTACTTATGTTTTCTCATCTCAATCTTATCTCTCCAACTATAGGATATCCTATTTGCGTACCGACTCAAGATATGCTTCTCGGACTTTATAGATCAACTCTTCAAAAAAACCAAGGTATTTATGAAAATAGGTACCACCCAGATAACTCAAAAAAGAAGATCATTTCACCTTCGTTTTCTAGTTATGATGATGCACTCAGAGCTTATCAACAAAAACGAATTGATTTAGACAGTCCGTTATGGCTCCGGTGGGGGAGAGATATAGATATCCCTATTATAAATTCAGTAAACCGAGAAGTCCCTATCGAAGTTCAATATGAATCTTTGGGTACTTTCTACGAAATCCATCAACATTTTCGAATAAGAAAAGGTAGAATGGGAGAAATACTTAATAAATACATTCGAACAACCGTTGGTCGTACTCGTTTTAATCGAGAAATAGAAGAAGCCATAAAAGGTTTGTGGGCTTATGATATCCGACAAGAACTGTCACTATTCAGAATATAATATTATTAGAGATCAAGTAGAAATAGAGATCAAGTAGAAATAGAGATTAAGTAGAAATAGAGATAAAGGAAGCCTTCCGGCTTGAACCCATTGCTGAATCCTGCTACCCCAAATGGGAGGTTTTTTTCTTATGGCAGAACCTAATTTTTTCGAAGTGCTCTTTCCCTTTGAAGTGCCCTTTTATAATAAAGTGATGGATAAAACTGCTATGAAGCAACTTATTAGCAGATTCGTAAATCAATTTGGAATGACATATACATCCCATATATTAGATCAACTGAAGACTTCAGGTTTCCAGCAAGCTACTGATGCAGCTATTTCATTAGGAATTGATGATCTTTTAACAACACCATCTAAAGCATGGCTTATCCAAGATGCGCAGCGACAAGGTTTTGCTTCGGAAAAACATCATGATTATGGGAATGTACATGCAGTGGAAAAATTACGTCAATTGATCGAAATATGGCATGCTACCAGTGAATATTTGAGACGAGAAATGAATCCGAATTTTAGGATGACTGACCCTTTTAATCCAGTACATATGATGTCCTTCTCGGGAGCTAGAGGAAGTACATCTCAGGTTCACCAATTAGTAGGTATGAGAGGATTAATGTCAGACCCTCAAGGAAAAATTGTTGATCTACCCATTCAAGGAAATTTTCGTGAAGGACTCTCTTTAACGGAATATATTATTTCCTGTTATGGTGCTCGTAAAGGAGTTGTGGATACTTCTATACGAACAGCAGATGCTGGATACCTCACACGTAGACTTGTTGAAGTAGTACAACACATCGTTGTGCGTAAAGCAGATTGTGGCACTATCCAAGGTCTTTTTGTAAGTTTCATTCAAGGTCGAGAAAGAATAAAAAATCAAATTGTTCTACAAACACAAACACTAATTGGTCGTGTGTTAGCAGACGATATATATATAAATGGGAGATGCATTGCCACGCGCAATCAAGATATTGGGATTAAACTTGCCAATCAATTACGAAACCTCCAAACACAACCAATATATATACGAACCCCTTTTACTTGCAAAAGTATATCTTGGATTTGTCAATTATGTTATGGTCGGAGTACTACTCATAGCAACTTAATCGAATTAGGAGAAGCAGTCGGCATTATTGCAGGCCAATCAATTGGAGAACCAGGGACTCAACTAACATTAAGGACTTTTCATACTGGTGGGGTATTTACAGGTGATATTGCAGAACATATACGAGCCCCTTTCACTGGAAAAATTGAATTCAATGAAAATTTGGTTTATCCTACACGTACACGTCATGGACATCCTGCTTATATATGTCATAATAGTTTATGCGTGACTATTGATAGTCAAGATAAAGTAGAAAACTTAACCATTCCACCAGAAAGTTTGCTTTTCATTCAGAATCATCAACTCGTGGAATCGGAACAAGTTATTGCTGAGGTTCGTGCTAAAACATCGCCCTTCAAAGAAAAAGTGGAGAAACATATATATTCTGACCTAACAGGAGAAATGCATCGGAGTATCCCTATGTCTAATTTTATATTAAAGACAACTCATTTATGGGTATTATCGGGAGGTATGTACGAATCCGTTGTAGTACCTTTTTCTTCATTTCATAAAGATCAAGATCAAGTGGATATTACACCACTTCTTCTTGACAAACATCAATCACTTTCGAATTATTCAGTGGATCAAGTGAAACACGAATCAGTTGACTCAAACTTTTCAAAAAAAGAAAAAAAAAAAAACTTCAGTTATTCCGAAACTGATCGGACCATATCTAACGAAGATCAGAACTCTATTTATTCCACCATTCTTTATGAAAATCCCAATATGACGGGAAAAAAAGAAACAAATCGACTCATCGTACCCTTATGGTGTGATAAAGAATGGGTAAAGCGAAGAATCCCTTGTCCTGATTTGATTCTTAGAATACCCAGAAAAGGTATTCTACATAGAAATCAGATTTTTGCTCTTTTGAATGACCCTCGAATTGATAATTCAAGAATAAAATATGGGGAGATCATCAGGGGTGATTCAATTGAAAAAAATTTGATTTCTCTTGAAAATCCATTAGCCGGAGGATTAAAACCAAAAATAAAAGAGGCTTATGCTTCTCTTATTTCAGTAAGAACAAATAAGATCATTATCAATATGATTCAAATTAGCTTGATGAAATACCCCTTTTTGAATATGGCAAAAGGGAAAAATACAGCAAGTTATAAATTTATGTCTCATAACAAATTAGAGCAAACCAATCCTTTTTCTTCCAATGATAAAAGTCCCTTACTTAGTAAGGGGATTATTCGTTCATTACCTAATGAGAATAAAAAAGGTGAATCTTTTATGGTTCTTTCCCCTTCTGATTTTTTGCAAATTGGTGTATTTAATGATTCAAAAGGTTTAAATACAGTAAAAAAATTAATTCGGAAGGATCCAATTAGACAAATCATTGAATTGTCAGGTCTCTTGGGTCACTTACATAGTATTGCTAACCGTTTCCCATGCTCCCATTTCACAACTTCTAATAAAGTCTTACTAAGTAAACGTTCAATTTCTGACATTTATTCGAATACTTTCCAAGTACCTAAATGCTATTTTATGGATGAAAAGACGGGAATTTATAAATTCGATTCATGCATGAATATTATTTCCAATTTATTCAATTTTAATTTGTACTCCTCCTTATCCAATTTTTGTGAAAAAACATTTCCAGTAGTTAGCCCTGGACAATTTATTTGTGAAAGTGTATGGATATCCGAAGATGAACCACTCCACGCATCTGGTCAAATTATAGCCGTTCATGAGGAATCTTTAGTCATTAGATTCGCTAAACCCTATTTGGGTACTCGAGGAGCAACTCTTCATGGTAATTATGGAAAAATTCTTTACGAAGGAGATACATTGATAACTCTGTTATACGAAAGATTAAAATCTGATGATATAATTCAAGGTCTTCCTAAAGTTGAACAATTGTCAGAAGCCCGTTCGACTACTTCAATATCAAAAAATCGGAAAAAAAATTTTCAAAAATTGAATAAACACCTGGCAAGATCTCTTGGAAACTTTTGGGGGTCATTCATCAGTGTTAGGATAAGTATGGAGCATAGTCAGATTCAGTTGGTCAATCAAATTCAAAGGGTTTACCGATCCCAGGGGGTACAAATTTCTGATAAACATATAGAAATTATTGTACGCCAAATGACATCAAAAGTTTTAATTGTAGATGTGGACAATTCAGAAAATGGAAATTTGGAAAATGGATTGGGTAATGTTTTTTTACCTGGGGAACTCATTGGATTATCACGAGCACAAAGAATGGATCGTGCTCTAGAAAAAGCAATCAACTATCGAACAATTTTATTGGGAATAACAAAGGCATCTCTGAATACTCAAAGTTTTCTATCAGAAGCGAGTTTCCAGGAAACTGCTCGGGTCCTAGCTAAATCTGCTCTTCGAGGTCGTATTGATTGGTTGAAAGGCTTGAAGGAAAATGTTATTCTTGGGGGGATGATACCTGTCGGTACTGGATTCAACCGTTTGGGAAAACGGAACGAAATGGATCCGAGAATGGGGAATAAAAATCTATTTAGCAACAAAGTGAAAGATATTTTATCTCATCATCAATATAAAAATAATAATCAATATAAAAAAGTCTCTGTTTTGTCCGTTAAGCAAAAAAAAAAAGTTCTTAAAAAATTAGTAAAGAAGAAAAAATCGAAACGACCAGTATAATAAATACTTTTTAGAAATGAAGGAATTTCTTAGGATATCAAATTAAATGGATATCTCATACCACGTATGATATGGGCAAGCAATCTTGGAAATGGAATCCATTCCATCGGAATGTATAAATTACAGTTCATAGTGAAAAAATAAATGAAAACAAAATGACGAAAAAAAAAATAAATGAAAACAAAATAACGAAAAGAAATTGGAACATCAATTTGAAAGAGATGATAAGAGTAGGAGTTCATTTCGGTCATCAGACTAAAAAATTGAACCCTAAAATGGCACCTTACATTTTTAAAGATCGTAAAGATTTTCATATTATAAATCTGACTCAAACTGCTCGTTTTTTATCAGAAGCTTGTGATTTTGTTTTTGATGGAGCAAGGAGAGGAAAACAATTTATGATAGTTGGTACAAAACATCAAGTAGCTGATGCTACTAAATTAGCTGCTTTAGCAGCGCGATGTCATTATGTCAATAAAAAATGGCTCGGGGGTATGTTAACTAATTGGTTCACTACAGAAGCAAGACTTGAAAAATTGAAAAATTTGATGAAAAAAAAAAATACGGGAGGATTCGATAGATTTACGAAGAAAGAAGCAGCAATACTAAAGAGAGAATTGAACAAATTGCAGGAAGATTTAGGTGGGATTAGATACATGACAAAATTGCCCGATATTGTAATAATTCTCGGTCAAAAAGGAGAATATACTGCTATTCGAGAATGTAGAACTTTGGGTATTCCAACAATTTGTTTAGTTGATACAGATTGTAACCCAAATCTCGTGGATATCCCAATTCCAGCTAATGATGATGGTAGAGGACCAATCCGATTGATTCTAAAAAAATTAACTTCAGCAATTCGCGCGGGTAGAGAAGCTAGAAAAAAGGTTAATTAAAAATGAAAAACGGGAAGCTAGAACTGAGTTGGCTTGGCTACTATTCCCAAATCTTAGAGAATAGATTAAAATGAAAATATTCTTATTTAAATAAATAAATCTCCTTAATCAATCAAATAATCATTCCATTATTTTATTTCATGGCCTGACTGATGATAGTGAAATAATTGAGGAATCGGTCATTGAACCAAAATCATTTTTTTTTAATTCATCTTTGTAAAGAACACTATGGATATTTTACAATTTCCTATTAAGACGCTAAATCATTTCTACGATATTTCTGGTGTGGAGGTAGGTCAACATTTTTATTGGCAAATAGGGGGGTTTCAAGTTCATGCACAGGTACTTATAACTTCCTGGATTGTAATTGCTGTCTTATTAGGTTCAGCTACTATAGCTGTTCGAGATCCACAAATCGTTCCGACCGGAGCTCAAAATTTTGTTGAATATGTTCTTGAATTTGTTCGAGACTTGGCTAGAACTCAGATTGGCGAAGAAGAATATGGTCCCTGGGTTCCCTTTATAGGAACTATGTTCCTATTTATCTTTGTTTCTAACTGGGCAGGTGCTCTTCTCCCTTGGGGAATTATTAAATTACCTCATGGGGAGTTAGCTGCACCTACAAATGATATTAATACTACAGTGGCTCTAGCTTTGCTCACATCAGTAGCCTATTTTTATGCAGGTCTTACAAAGAAGGGTTTAGGCTATTTTGGTAGATATATTCAACCAACCCCAATACTTTTACCAATTAACATTTTAGAAGATTTTACAAAACCTTTATCACTTAGTTTTCGGCTTTTTGGGAATATATTAGCTGACGAATTGGTAGTTGCCGTTCCTGTTTCTTTGGTGCCTTTAGTGGTTCCTATACCTGTAATGTTTCTAGGATTATTTACAAGTGGTATTCAAGCTCTGATTTTTGCAACTCTAGCCGCAGCTTATATAGGTGAATCCATGGAGGGTCATCATTAATCCAATTAGATTCTTTTCTAACCTTCCAACTCGTATATTAATTATTTAGATATTATTAAATATGAGGTGGGATGTGGAATGTTCTTTCCATTTTGATTATACCTTAGATAAATGGATTCAAATACCTAATCTCTAAGGTCTTAGTTATAAATATTTAGGATCAGTGAACTACTTAAAATGGATAGATAGAATAAATCATATTTGTTCCATTCATATCTATAAACAAAATTCTATAAATAAAATGGCCCAATTTCAATAATGGGAACTGGTGGAGTAAAATATGTACCCCGGTGTAGAACAATGAATTGACCCCGAAGGATTATAACTTATGTAATATAATCACATATAATGTCTATATAGATTATATGTATATATGATATAAATAGATCAATATATCGATAGAATGATTTTTAAATAGCCATCAAAATAGGCTAGCAGGATGTAAAATAAAAAAAAATATGCCTATATTTCATAATGTATAAAACAGAATAAATATCTATTTTAAAGGCTAGAGAATTTTTCTATTTGGTCATATCATTATTTTTAATACCATTTCATCGGGATTTAGTTGTTCCAAAGAAATTGTTCTCTAGTTGGACGTGAACAATCAAATCAATAGATAAAACTATCTATCAACCATTTATAAACCTTAGTAAGAGGAGATTACCATGAATCCCTTGATTTCTGCTGCTTCCGTTATTGCTGCTGGATTATCCGTAGGCCTCGCTTCTATTGGACCTGGTATTGGTCAAGGCACAGCTGCGGGACAAGCTGTTGAAGGTATTGCAAGACAACCAGAAGCGGAGGGTAAAATACGAGGTACCTTACTGCTAAGTTTAGCTTTTATGGAAGCTTTAACTATTTATGGATTAGTTGTAGCCCTAGCACTTTTATTTGCTAATCCATTTGTTTAATCTCGGAAACAAAAATCCGTATACTTTGTTATTCTAAGTACCCTCCTCTAAGACCTAGTTCAGCCGATAGAGGAGGGGCTAGTCCAAATAATGAACAAACAATGAACTTATACTTCACTTGTTTCGATCAGAAAGATTCGTAACACTTGAAGGATTGGGTAGATCGAGCAAAGTTTTTTTATTTTCTAATTGTATTAGTATCCTTATTTACAGTTATACGTGACCTGGGACTGACTAAGTACTTGAAATCTCCTTATCCGGAACTGGAATAATAGAGTCGAGTCAGAGAAAAAACTTTGTAAAAGTTTAATATCCTTATCTATGAGGGGAGAGCGTATGAAAAATGTAACTGATTCTTTCATTTCCCTAGTTTATTTGCCCTCCGCTGGGGGTTTCGGGTTAAATACCAATATTTTAGAAACAAATATAATAAATCTTAGTGTGGTGCTTGGTGTACTGATCTATTTCGGAAAGGGAGTGTGTGCGAGTTGTATATATTGAATAATATAGCTGGGTCCAACCAGCTGCACTTTGTAGATAGAAAAGTGCATGATCTCAACGAATTACTTCTAAACGGGAAATAATAAATATGGAAGAACTATAGCATTTCGTAATTGATTGGAAAAGAAAGAAATTTAATTCTTCTACCAACCAATAAGAGAAAATCTTTAGAATGGTTAAAGCTAAACTGCTTGAAGTCCAAGCACAACTGGGTACTCTTTCCACCGCTGTGCCAATATGAGATGGGTTCAAAGGCATAGTTGGAGATTGATCCGATATATATAACATTCATATCAATGGAATTGATTCGATCTATCAACTGAAAAATAGTGCTAATCTCCCATCCAATTTTTTTGGTTTCAATGCGGAACCGACGACCTACACAGAAGAAAATTTATTCAAGAAAAGGTAAAGAGGAAACACGAATGAAAAAAAAAGGAGAAAAAAGTAAAAAAGAAAAGAACAACAACTTTTTTGATAATCAAAAAATCCCTTTTGGCAAAAGAGCCCTTCGGAGATTTCGGTCTTTGATAGATTTATCTTATTCTTCCATTAATATGAACGGAAAGGGCAGGCTTGGTGGAAAAAAGGGGATTGTCCCAAAAAATCCGAGCAGGAGAGCCGAATGAATCGAAAGGTTCGTGTTCGGTTTGGGAAGAGGTTATCTATTCATAACTTGAATGAATTTATAATCTACTTTCATTAAGTAATCTATTAGATAATCGTAAACAGAAAATATTGAGTACTATTCAGAATTCCGAAGAACTATGTAAAGGAGCTGCTGATCAGCTCGAGCAAGCCCGGGCTCGCTTACGGGAAGTAGAAATGAGAGCGCACGAAATTCGGGTAAATGGATACTCTCAAATAGAACAAGAAAAAGAGGATCTCATCAATGTTGCTTCTGCTAATTTGGAACAATTAGAGAATTTCAAGAATGAGACTGTTCACTTTGAACAACAAAGAGCAATTGAACAGGTCCGACAACAAATTTCTCGCCAAGCTGTACAAAAAGCTCTAGGAACTCTGAATATTCGTTTGAATAGCGAGTTACATTTACGTACGATCGATCATAATATTGGCCTGCTTATAGCCATGAAAAACATAACTGATTAGTTTATTAATATATATATATATATATTTTAATTTTGTTTTCAAAACAAAAATATATAGGTCTTATTTTTAAAAAGAGAATTAACTAGTGTTAATGGTAACTATTCGACCCGATGAAATTAGTAGTATGATACGTAAACAGATTGAACAATATAATAACGAGGTCAAAGTTGTTAATATTGGCACTGTACTTCAAGTAGGAGATGGCATTGCTCGTATTCATGGTCTTGATAAAGTAATGGCAGGGGAATTAGTAGAATTTGTAGATGGTACAGTAGGCATTGCTCTAAATCTAGAATCAACTAATGTTGGAGCTGTATTAATGGGTGATGGCTTGATGATCCAAGAGGGCAGTTCCGTGAGAGCAACAGGAAAAATTGCTCAGATACCAGTAAGTGATGCTTATTTGGGTCGTGTTGTAAATGCTCTAGCTCGACCTATTGATGGTAAGGGTAAAATTCCAGCTTCCGAATTTAGATTGATTGAATCTCCCGCTCCAGGTATTATTTCAAGACGTTCTGTATATGAACCTCTTCAAACAGGTCTTATTGCTATTGATTCTATGATTCCTATAGGACGTGGTCAGCGAGAATTAATTATTGGGGACAGACAGACCGGTAAGACGGCAGTAGCTACAGATACGATTATCAATCAAAAAGGTCAGAATGTAATATGTGTTTATGTTGCTATTGGTCAAAAAGCCTCTTCCGTAGCTCAGGTAGTTAATAATTTTCAAGAACGTGGCGCAATGGAGTATACCATTGTGGTATCAGAAACTGCGGATTCTCCCGCTACATTACAATATCTTGCTCCTTATACAGGAGCAGCTTTAGCCGAATATTTCATGTATAAAGAACAACATACATCAATAATTTATGATGATCTCTCTAAACAAGCACAAGCTTATCGACAAATGTCTCTTCTATTAAGAAGACCACCTGGCCGGGAAGCTTATCCAGGAGATGTTTTCTATTTGCATTCCCGTCTATTGGAAAGAGCAGCTAAATTAAATTCTCAGCTAGGTGGGGGGAGTTTGACTGCTTTACCAATAGTTGAGACTCAAGCTGGAGATGTTTCAGCTTATATTCCCACTAACGTAATTTCGATTACTGACGGACAAATTTTCTTGTCAGCCGATCTATTCAATGCAGGAATTCAACCTGCCATTAATGTAGGTCTTTCCGTATCTAGAGTAGGATCCGCGGCTCAGATGAAAGCTATGAAACAAGTAGCTGGAAAATTAAAATTAGAGCTAGCCCAACTTGCAGAGTTAGAAGCCTTTGCACAATTCGCTTCTGATCTTGATAAAGCTACTCAAGATCAATTGGCAAGAGGTCAACGATTACGTGAGTTGCTCAAACAATCTCAATCAGATCCTTTGACAGTGGAAGAACAAATAGCTATGATTTATACTGGAACGAACGGATATCTAGATGTATTAGAAATCGTACAGGTGAAAAAATTTACCCTTAAGTTGCGCGAATATTTATTAAAAAATAAACCCCAGTTTGGAGAAATTATACGTTCTACTAGGACATTCACGGAACAAGCGGAAACTCTTTTAAAAGAAGCTATTAAAGAAAATACCGAACTTTTTCTTCGAGAACCAAAATAGAAATTTTGGATTTGATAGATCGTTCGGAACAGGATGGAAGAGCTTTAATAATCACTTTGCTACATTTCCGAGCACAATAATCAATCTTGGACAATTAATTGAATATTATTACGTCCAATAGGATTTGAACCTATACCTAAGGTTTAGAAGACCTCTGTCCTATCCATTAGACGATGGACGCTCTTTTTTTTTTTTTTTTTTAATTATTTCCTTCAAATACTTTATCGTTAACAAAAACAAATCCGACTTTTTATCCATCCACGAGGATGTTTGGGAAAGAAAGAGAAAGAATAGATATGTTGGACATCAAAAATTCATTTTGAATGAGGAGAAGTTGCCCCCGATAAAATAGAATAAGGAATATGAGCGGGTAGCGGGAATCGAACCCGCATCGTTAGCTTGGAAGGCTAGGGGTTATAGTCGACGTCGATTAACGCCTCTAATTCAGAACCGAACATGAAAATTTCATTTCATTCGGCTCCTCTATGGCAGAAAGATAGAAACGGGGGTCAAGAATAAGATTATTGACACACAAAAAATCTTTGTGAAAAAAGAATTCACATTCCAATTTATTACTTCTTTCTTTTTTTTTTTTTTATCTTTTCTTATTAAAGAAAGATATATTTTTGCTCCATAACATCTATGTTAGTTTATTTTTAGTTTTTTCTTTTACTCCACGGACCGAATACCTACTCACTTGATAGATGATCCCTATAGAAAGATCAAATTTTAAATTTGATCAATATTTGACTATCGAATCTTTCTAGTTACTTCGTTCCCTATTTCTACTGATTGTGATCCTCCAGGAAATCAAATTCCACCGAGCTCGAACGAAATGGCGGTGACTGAAGTAAACCAAAGTCACCGTTATCTAGCTAGTTAACTTTAACTTTTGTTGTTCTAGAAGTTGAACATTTAGTTACGATGAAAAAGAATCTTTTGATATCCATAGATCATTGATTGATCCGATTGGAAAGATTGGTCTAATCTTTGAAAACATTCTGTTTCGTCATCTTGAATAGAATTTAAAATGTGTTTGTTCCTTTTTCTCATTCCAGATCCAAGTTACGAGAATGTGTACAATTCCTTTTCTAAACCAGGATATTCATAGGAAAGGTTTTGAACCTAGATAGAAATCTAGTTTTTTCATAACTAGTGAGAGTTGAAAGAGAGATCCTTCAACTCTGCGAGTTGCTGATGGAACGAATCACACTTTTACCACTAAACTATACCCGCCACAATTTTATTGTATCATACAGATACATCTTTTGTCCAACAGGAAGATAAGGAACTATTAGCTGCTTCTAGTTAAAGTTTAGTACAAGTTCCTATTATATCTCTCTCTAATTCCCGGAAATTCAATAGGAGATAATTCTCCTTTACGGTTTTTACTTTTGCAGCGACAACACTTAGTCACGTGTTCCAATAATACCCTATTGTTAAATTAATAATCAATATTCTTTCATTAATGATTATTTTAACAATTTGATCAACTCCTTCCTAGTCTTTGAAATATCTTTTTAATAGCCTTGAACAGCTGGAATTATTAAAATAAAATAAATAGAGGGCCCTATCTAGATAATAAGGAAGTGATTGGAGAGGAAATAAATAAATGATATCAGAGGGTCAAATTTTGATAGCCCTTTTTGCTGCTTTTATAACAAGCATTTTAGCTTTCAGATTAGGTAAAGCACTGTATTAATACATTCGGTCCATTATTCTTATCTAGGAAAGAGAATGGCCTGGCCAGATACTGGCCGGGCTAGAGAAAGCAAAGAATCATTTGGAATGGAATGAATAATACAATTGGATTCTCGCGTTGGTCTTTATCTGAAGAAATGCTATATTCATTCTATATCTCCCATCTCGGAGAGATGGCTGAGCGGACTAAAGCGGTGGATTGCTAATCCGTTGTACAGACTATCTGTACCGAGGGTTCGAATCCCTCTCTCTCCGTTCAGTCACTTGAGATGAATCCTCAAAACCTATAAACCCCTTTTTATATCACTATTATTTACGCCCAGGATTCCGTCCTGGATCGTTTGATAGAAATCCGAAGATAAAGAGAGAAACAAAAAATATCACTACTGTGTAAACGAACAGCTTGAGAGTAAGCATTATGTAATCTCCGGGATCCTTATTAGAATTACAACGGAATAGATGATCAATCTTTGTATCATATATTGGTTCTTCAAGACCAAGCAATAGTATCATTTTTCGTATAAAATGATACTATTTTGATCTACACACATTGATGTGGAGATCAAATTGAAAAAAGATTAAAAATTTTGATCTATTCTGTTTCTCTTTTCCTCTTTGCTTGGGATTGACGAAGATAAATAGAAACTCAAGTCCTAGTTCAACTATCAACAAATTGACCATGTTTCTAAAAAATAGAAACAAGTATATCAATTGTCTGAAAGAGAAGAAAGATATTCAAAAAATGGAATACAGTATTACAAATACTCCGTTTTCAATTATATCTAACGGATATTTATGTTAATGGGAATAACATATTCCCTATCAATACCTAATAACCCGAACTCCACCTGTGATGGAGTCGGAACTGACTAAGACGAATTGAAAGGATTTAATCTGGAAGATAGGTATTTAAAATCTGTTGGGAACCAGAATGGAATTGATGCTTCACAAAATAAGTAGCAGAACAAGGGAAAAGAGTTATACAAAATTGGGTTAATGAAAGTAATCCAAGATCAATCAATATACTAGAATAAAAATATTGAAACACTATTTGAATGACTTTGCATCAAGTGAATGTTTCCTTTTTACAAAGAAGAATTCAATACCTTTTGTATAAGATTATCGAAAACTTACGGCAGCTTGCCAAGCAAAGGCTAATAGAAAAAAGAACAAAGGTATAATTGGCATTACATTCACAATTGGATCGGAAATCGCATAAGCCTCGGGCAATTTGGCAAAAAAGAGATTATTCAAATGAAAAGCGGCATCGTCTGGATAAATATTGAGGTTGAGGATAACTGGCATTTTGATTCTCCGATGAATAAAAATGATGTAAAGGCCCAAAAGTATTTTGCCAATCAATCGAAACTCTTCGGCAAGATTAGACTTTTAGTCTTGGGTTGGAAGGGATCATTTCTTCATACAATATTTTAACCATTCTGATAGAGAATGACCAATGAATAGATATTCTTGTTTCTTTTTTCATCCCCCATATAATGATATATCTGATTCGATCAAGAATCTATGTCCCTCCGGTTTTTCTAGACCGAATTGCTTAGCATCAGATAAGAATGAATCTCTAATTGAAATGTATTCCAAAATTTGGAAATATTTTGGAATATTTTAGAATATGAGTATTGATTAGCACCAGATAAGAATGGGGCGTGGCCAAGCGGTAAGGCAGCAGGTTTTGGTCCTGTTATTGCGAAGGTTCGAATCCTTCCGTCCCAGCCAGACGGGACAAATATTTAAAGAATAAAATAATGGTATAAATTGGATTTCTACTTTATTTTGATTTCTAGTCATTTCATAGACTATACTTATGGAAGGGAAATATGATTTAAAATAGGTATTAAATATAGAAAGGGATATTTTTATGGTGTAGGATGGGAACACAAATCAAATTGAAATAAAGTCTAATTTATCCGTAAAGATAAGGAAGAATCAAACGCTATAAAGAGTTTCACTAGTCCGAATAAAAAAAATGGATAAGAATATTGCATAAAAAATGCATAAAGAATATAATGATTCTCAGTATCGATGATACAATGTTGAGAGAGAAGGAAGTAAGAGAGGGTATTCCACCGTTGAACGAATATCCAACGAATCAATTTATTAATTGAAATTAAATTGATGAGATGATATTATCTCATCATCTCGTTCTCCGAGAACGGGGATATGGCGGAATTGGTAGACGCTACGGACTTAATCGAATTGAGCCTTGGTATGGAAACTTACTAAGTGATAGCTTCCAAATCCAGGGAACCCTGGGATATTCTGAATGGGCAATCCTGAGCCAAATCCCTTTATAAGGGATGATAATTATCATTTCCCAGAAAGGGATAGGTGCAGAGACTCGACGGAAGCTATTCTAACGAATGAATATCATTTGAATTTGACCCAATACTATTATCTAGAGAGTGCCCTCTGTATATAACACTTAATAAATGAAACAAAACCAACGATTAGAACTTGAGTCGTTCTAGGCTTTTTTTTTAGGAGCCTAGCTCAAAATCAAATTGAATGAACTAATTCATTAAGTAATCCAATTTAGAGCTTCTTTAGAAAGAGAGTTAATTCCATTTTTTTAATGAATGATTGGACGAGGATAAAGATAGAGTCCAATTCTACATGTCAATACCAACAACAATGCAAATTGCAGTAGGAGGAAAATCCGTTGGTTTTATAGACCGTGAGGGTTCAAGTCCCTCTATCCCCAGGTTTATGTCCGAATAACATATATCTTATTCTTTTCATAATTCTGTGAGCAATTCGGAATTCTCACTTTATTTTAAATAGCGCTTATTGTGATTATCTATTACCCCACTATTTTTTGCTAAATAGCAAAATAGATCTTAAGACAAGTTGATCGTAGGAGCAATTGATTTATTTTGTCACATAATCATGTACTATATGTACAATTACTATTATTACAATTGTAATACATAATTGTAATTAATTTTATAATTATGCGATTATGACTTATCAATCCAAAAACAGGATCCTTTTCAAAAGGGAAAAAATTTTTCCCTTTGTCTTTTTAGTTGACACGAGTGCAGGTTCTGTACTAGGATAATGCAGAGGGAAGAGCCGGGATAGCTCAGTTGGTAGAGCAGAGGACTGAAAATCCTCGTGCCACCAGTTCAAATCTGGTTCCTGGCATGCGGAACCATCTTATCTAGATGGATAAGAAAGAAAAAAAATATATATATATGGGCATAATCCATACATGTAGATCTATGTCTACATACTGGTAAAAGCATCTTCCATTTTTTTTTCCACTTTTTTGTTTATAGCGTGCCTTCTCTGTTCTAATCAAATCTTGAAAGAACTCATAAAAATTTAGCTTGGAACCAGTATAAGCTCAAATTGGAGCTTTCCTTTTCGTACATAAGATGTGGTGTGGTAAATAATTATTGATGTGCGAATAAAATACATTTTGTTCATCCTTCTTTCATTCAAGGATATAGTATAATTTATACTGCGGCCAGAGTCGCATTTGATTTCATATAAAATGGAAGAGATTATCCAAAAGATAGATCTATCATTGCAAAAGTAAAAAATTTTTACTTTTATTCCATTCAATGAGAATCTTGTATCTCATAAAAATCAGGTGCAATATAATCTTTGCGTAAAGGCCAACCAATCCAACTTTCAGGCATCAATATACGTTTGAGACATGGATGACTTTCATAAAGTATTCCCAACATATCATAAGATTCCCGTTCCTGAAAATTAGCACCTTTCCAAATACGTAGAACAGACGGTATTCTGGGATCTTCCCTTGGGACAAAAACTTTTATACACACTTCTTCGGGTTGATCTGCATTATCCTTTATTTTTGTAAGATGATATACACTAGCTAATGATCCCCCTGGTGCTACATCATAGGCACACTGAGAACGGAGATAATTAAAACCATAAACATATAAGGCGACGGCTATTGAGGCCCAATCCTCAGATTTGATCTGTAACGTCTCTGTGCCTTGGTAATCGAAACCCAAAGTTCTATGAGCTAACTTATGCTTGGCTAGCCAAGCAGATAGTCGACCCTGCATTTGATTACTATTTATTGTCAAAGTATCTGTATAAGTATTTAACATTTACAATGGAATTTAAAATTATTTTTCCTGTTCGTTACTTTCTACTAACGATTATTCATTCGCCAATTAGATAGTGAACTCTCGTATTTTCAAGTTTTTCAAGGGGTAGCTCTGAAATGGCTTCAGATGTTTTGGGGGGTATCTCTAAAGTCGAATCAAATTGATATTCATAAGATTGATGGAAAAACTTATCCTCTTCATTTTCAGTATGAATACCGGGTCCAATATGAAACCTATGCTTTCTAGAGAAATACCTCTTTCTTTGTTGAGACGCGGTCTTATATTCAGATAGCTCTCGAGCTATTTTTTCACGAAGTTTTATTATAGCATCTATAATAGCTTCTGGTTTAGGAGGGCAACCTGGCAAATAAATGTCCACAGGAATTAACTTATCTACTCCGCGAACGGTAGTATAAGAATCTGTACTAAACATTCCTCCTGTAATCGTACATGCTCCCATAGCAATTACGTATTTTGGTTCGGGCATTTGTTCATATAATCTCACTAAAGAAGGAGCCATTTTCATGGTCACAGTTCCAGCTGTTATAAGGAGGTCGGCTTGTCTAGGACTAGATCTCGGTACCAAACCGTAACGATCAAAGTCGAATCGCGAACCTATTAATGAAGCAAATTCGATGAAACAACAACTAGTACCATAAAGGAGCGGCCATAAACTAGAGAGTCTCGCCCAATTTGACAGATCGTTTAGAGTAGTTGAAATAATTGAATTTGGAATTGCTTGATCAAGCAAAGGTGACTCTATAGGATATATCGCTGGCTTTATGTAATTTTCTACTTCCCTTCTACCACCCAAAAATTTGGAAGTTAAGACCATTCCAATGCTCCTTTTCTCCATGCATAAACTAAACCAATAATTAAGATAAGCACGAAAAAAAAAGCTTCTATAAATGTATATAGACCCAAAATATCAAAACTCATCGCCCACGGATAGAGAAAGACTGTTTCCACATCAAAAACAACGAAAACTAGAGCAAACATATAATAACGAATTCTAAATTGGATCCAAGTATCTCCCATTGGTTCTATACCTGATTCGTAACTAGTGGCTTTCTCCGGCCCTTTATTTATCGGGGCCAAAGCTATGGAAATCGAGAATGCCATAATCGGTATAAGGCTGGATATTACTAAATATATCCAAAAAGTATCATATTCGGAAAATATAAACATAAATAGACTCCTGTGAAATAGATAAAATTTCTCTATTTTATTGTCAATTTAGACATCGCTCCTCTACCCCCCCCAAAAAAAAATAATTGATTCTCATCAAAACATTATAATTCCTGTTTCGTTCGTGACTTATCGTGAAATTTACGTAAGAATATCAATTTATGTTTCCTCTTTCGTATCGATTCTTTCTATACTTACATTCATCATCGCCAAATGATAACAATCTTTCCTTTTTAGGAAAGGGTTGTAATAGAACCCTTGCAGTTCGGCAGACCCCCATGTTGATTCGAGTTGTAATGTGTCATCAACATGAGTTGATGTAAGGGAATTTACAGGTCTTTTTTTAGTTATATGTTCTATCTCGATATAACAATTTTGTCCATCTAAATCAGATGGGTCTTTCAGGTTCGTTGTTTCTAATTATGCGGGATGGGTCAACAAGCTTCCTTTGTTCCAGACTCAAATTGAGTGAGTCTAGTAATCTGTCATTTGACTTCGATAAACCTATGATCTCTCGGAGTAATAGAAAAAAGGGGCTTATGTATCCCTTAATGTATCCATAAGCCTAATTATGCCTCCTTGGGTCTATCTCATAGGGATAAAAGATAATAAAGTCCTTTGTCCTATACTTGCACAGGCGACGATACAAATATTCAAATAAAATAATTGATAGGCTCTCGCATCTATCAACCAAATAGTAAACATTCCACAGTATTGGGTTGAAGATGTTCAAGGGCGAATCCACTTCCGTTTTCAAAAACATTGAAATGAATCATCAAATAAATACATAATTTGATCGCATGTTGATGCATTCAGTTTATTATATGAATGGAATGGTTCGAGAAGTAGATTTTACTTAGTCAATTAATAGTATGCAGAGCTAATTTAATACTATTATAAAAAAGGAGCAATAATCTTGTAAGAAAAAGAAAGAACGAACCCTCGGTTCGTTCTTTAGCTATGTTTAGCTAGGACAAACATTTTCGCCTTTCCGACCGGGTATTGAACATATTTATAATTAATAATGTATTACAATTTTCTCTAGTATAGATCAAAAGTAGGTTGAATTTAATCTCACTTGATGCAAATAAAGTGATAGAATGATAGTTGATCAAGATCAAAGATATTGATCAACTATCATTCTTGTTTTTTAACTTAAAACAGATTCACAGATACAGAAAAGATAATAATTTTTCTGCTTTGTTGACCCAAAATGTGTTTGGAGTTAAAAGTTCCATGTCTAATTTGAGTTGACATGATCCGAAGACTCCTTCAAATTAGAGCTGGGTGATAGAGACACTAAGCAAAGAGGGGAAATATAATAGTTTAAGAACTGTATAGGGCTATACGGGCTCGAACCGTAGACCTTCTCGGTAGAACAGATCAAAGTTCTTATTACCAAAATGATTCGAACTGTTCCAAGAACCCAACATGCATTTTTATTGCATTGGGCTCTTTCATTAACTGATGGATTGATCAGTTAGTCTGCCATTCTCTTCTTTCCAGAAAGATAGATAATAAGATGGCTCCGTTTGCTTCAAACACAAATTTCAGAAGCAATCCCAAAGTTATTCAAAAGGTTTACTTGACGTAGGTCTGCCATGCTCAGACATAGATTAACTCAAATGAGTCTCTATCACCCCAAAAGTAGAATAATATGATACTTCATACACCTGAAAGTTCATAGAGCGAAAAGAATTTTTTTGAGGTCCCCGTATTGTACTCATTATGCCTGACATTGAATGCACCCGAGATTGACCATATCAACTATATTTATAAGTTCTAATCAGATCTAACTTCATCTTTGTCATGCTGTTGTTCTCCCAATTCATAGAGTAAGACTATATAACATAAGATATTTACGGATCAGACGAACCAAAAAACTCTCCTGAAAAACATTGGCGCACGTGTAAACGAGGTGCTCTACCAAGCTGAGCTATAGCCCTTCACAGTTTTGAAAATATACTAACAAAATATATCACTTTCTGTCAAGGTGGATATGATACTATTTAGTTAGGGGGCATATTGTTTATATGGTGAATTCCACCTAGAATCGTTTCTAGTTACGACTCTATCTATGATGATAAATCACCCACTTAACTCAGTGGTTAGAGTATCGCTTTCATACGGCGAGAGTCATTGGTTCAAATCCAATAGTAGGTAAAACTTATTAGATGCCATAGACGACTCAATGGCATCTTAATAAGTTTTTCTACAATTTTTACAATAAAATTATTATATTGTATAATAATGAATGAACTTACAGATCATTATCGAAGTTGAACTTTATAAAGAGACCACTAAGTAAATTAGAAAGAGACCACTAAGTAAATCAAAGTGGTAACTCTCAGTTATTATTGACTGATCAACTCAGTCCAGAACATTTTTGTTTTTTAAATTTTTTGCTAGTATTAGCAATTTGAATTAATCTCCTTTTTTCTATTTTTTTGTATGAGAACCAATCCTCTTTTTTTTAGCGTTTCCGCACTTGTAGAAAAGAAGGCAGGATATATTGCTCAAATAATCGGCCCAGTACTAGATGTATCTTTTCCTCCAGGTAATATGCCTAATATTTACAATTCCTTGATAGTTAAGGATAATGATACAACTGGTAAACTAATTTGTGTTACTTGTGAGGTACAGCAATTATTAGGAAATAATAAGGTTAGAGCTGTAGCTATGAGTGCTACAGATGGTTTGATGAGAGGAATGAGAGTAATTGATACAGGAGCTCCACTGAGTGTTCCAGTTGGTGAAACTACTCTCGGGAGAATTTTTAATGTTCTTGGAGAACCTGTCGATGATTTAGGTCCTGTAGGTGCTCTCACAACATCTCCTATTCATAGATCTGCTCCCGCCTTTACACAATTGGATACCAAATTTTCAATCTTTGAAACAGGGATTAAAGTAGTGGATCTTTTAGCTCCTTACCGCCGTGGGGGAAAAATCGGATTATTCGGAGGAGCTGGAGTGGGTAAAACAGTGTTGATTATGGAGTTAATTAACAACATTGCTAAGGCTCATGGAGGTGTTTCCGTATTTGGCGGAGTAGGAGAACGTACCCGTGAAGGAAATGATCTTTACAAGGAAATGAAAGAATCGGGAGTAATTAATGAACAAAATATTTCAGAATCCAAAGTAGCTCTGGTCTATGGTCAAATGAATGAACCACCAGGAGCTCGTATGAGAGTTGGTTTAACTGCTCTAACCATGGCTGAATATTTCCGAGATGTCAATAAGCAAAACGTACTATTATTTATTGATAATATATTCCGCTTTGTCCAAGCAGGGTCAGAGGTATCCGCATTATTAGGCAGAATGCCTTCCGCCGTTGGTTATCAGCCAACTCTTAGTACAGAAATGGGATCTTTGCAAGAGAGAATAACTTCTACCAAAGATGGATCTATAACCTCCATTCAAGCAGTTTATGTACCTGCAGACGACTTGACCGATCCTGCTCCTGCTACAACATTCGCACATTTAGATGCTACTACTGTACTATCGAGAGGATTAGCTGCTAAGGGGATCTATCCAGCGGTAGATCCGTTAGATTCAACGTCAACTATGCTCCAACCTTCGATCGTGGGCGAAGAACATTATGAAACTGCGCAAGGAGTTAAACAAACTTTGCAACGTTATAAGGAACTTCAAGACATTATAGCTATTCTTGGACTGGACGAATTATCAGAAGAAGATCGTTTAACCGTAGCAAGAGCACGAAAAATTGAACGGTTTTTGTCACAACCCTTTTTTGTAGCAGAGGTATTCACTGGTTCCCCCGGTAAATATGTTAGTCTAATAGAAACAATTAGAGGTTTTCAAATGATCCTTTCCGGAGAATTAGATGATCTACCTGAACAGTCTTTTTATTTGGTGGGTAACATTGATGAAGCTACCGCAAAGGCTATGAACTTCAAAGAAATTTAATTTTAAAAATGAACCTAAATCTTCGTGTACTGACTCCCAATCGAGTTGTTTGGGATTCAGAAGTTCAAGAAATAATCCTAACTACCAACAGCGGTCAAATTGGTGTATTACCCAACCATACTGCGATTGTAACAGCTTTAGATATAGGAGTTATGAAAATACGTCTCAATGCGCAATGGTCGACTATGGCTTTAATGGGCGGTTTCGCCAAGATAGACAATAATGAGATCACATTATTGGTAAATAATGCAGAAAGAGGTATGGATATCGATCCTCGAGAGGCTCAAGAAAGTTATAGATTAGCTAAAGCGGATCTTGCACAAGCTGAAGGCAAGAGACAAGCAATCGAGGCTGATGTAGCTCTCAAAAGGGCTAGAACACGACTAGAGGCTGTTGATGCTATTTTGCCAAAATAAATATTTACATTATATAGAAGTTGAATTCATGAGCTAGTTTAACAACTGAAAGGTCCTTGGGTTAATCGAAATAATAAATTGGGTTGCGTCATACATACACAACATGATACAATATTACTTGAAAAGTCTTTTTGACAATAAAGGACAAAATGATTATTTTGTAGAAAATTGATGCAAAAGTCTTTACGTTCAACACTCATGTCGAGTAGACCTCGTTCTTGTAAAAGTTATTAACCAATAAATCATAGGGAGGGACTTATTTATGTCACCAAAAACAGAGACTAAAGCAAGTGTTGGATTCAAAGCTGGTGTTAAAGATTACAGATTAACTTATTATACTCCGGAATATGATACCAAAGATACTGATATCTTGGCAGCATTCCGAGTCACTCCTCAACCCGGAGTGCCCCCCGAGGAAGCGGGAGCAGCAGTAGCTGCCGAATCTTCCACTGGTACATGGACCACTGTTTGGACCGATGGACTTACCAGTCTTGATCGTTACAAGGGACGATGCTATGATATTGAGCCCGTTCCTGGAGAGGAAAGTCAATTTATTGCCTATGTAGCTTACCCTTTAGATCTTTTTGAAGAAGGTTCTGTTACTAACCTGTTCACTTCCATTGTAGGTAATGTATTTGGATTCAAAGCCTTACGAGCTCTACGTCTGGAAGATCTGCGAATTCCTCCTGCTTATTCAAAAACTTTCCAAGGCCCACCACATGGTATCCAAGTGGAAAGAGATAAATTAAACAAATATGGTCGTCCATTGTTGGGATGTACTATCAAACCAAAATTGGGCCTATCCGCCAAGAATTATGGTAGAGCGGTTTACGAATGTCTCCGTGGTGGACTTGATTTTACCAAGGATGATGAAAACGTGAATTCCCAACCATTCATGCGCTGGAGAGATCGTTTCTGTTTTTGTGCAGAAGCAATTTATAAGTCTCAGGCTGAGACGGGTGAAATTAAGGGACATTACTTGAATGCTACTGCAGGTACATGTGAAGAAATGATAAAAAGAGCAGTATTCGCCAGAGAATTGGGAGTTCCTATAGTCATGCATGACTATTTGACTGGAGGTTTTACGGCAAATACTACGTTAGCTCATTATTGCCGAGACAACGGCCTACTTCTTCACATTCACCGCGCAATGCATGCAGTTATTGACAGACAAAAAAATCATGGTATGCACTTCCGTGTGCTAGCTAAAGCACTGCGTATGTCTGGTGGAGATCATATTCACTCTGGTACTGTAGTAGGTAAACTTGAAGGAGAACGAGAGATCACTTTAGGTTTTGTTGATCTATTGCGTGATGATTTTATTGAAAAAGACCGAAGTCGTGGTATTTATTTCACTCAAGATTGGGTCTCTATGCCAGGTGTCTTGCCTGTAGCTTCAGGAGGCATTCACGTTTGGCATATGCCTGCTCTGACCGAGATCTTTGGGGATGATTCTGTATTACAGTTTGGTGGAGGGACTTTGGGGCACCCTTGGGGAAATGCACCTGGTGCAGTAGCTAATCGGGTCGCTTTAGAAGCTTGTGTACAAGCGCGTAATGAAGGACGTGATCTTGCTCGTGAAGGTAATGAAGTGATTAGCGAAGCAGCTAAATGGAGTCCTGAACTAGCTGCTGCTTGTGAAGTATGGAAACAAATCAAATTTGAATTTAAGCCGGTTGATACAATTGATACGCCGGTTGAAAAAAAAAATTGATAATTAATTTGTAATAAAGTGACTTTCGTCCGTTTGGTCCCTTAATCAAATCGAACTCGGCCCAATCTTTTAAGATTGAGCCGAATACTGAATGGATAAGAATAGATACCTCGGCTAGAATTAATTTATTGTTTAAATATAAATCCATTTTATGGATCAAAAATGGGATTGGTTCCGATCCAATCTTTTATAGCCTGCGACCATAGTGGTCTGAAGAAATGTTATCTTGTTCAAATTCCTCATGATTGAACAGATTTAGCAAATCTGTTTTTAGCTAGCTAGATGATAGCTAATTCTTAATCAGCTTTGTCCACGAAGAAGGGATCTATAAGAAAAGAATAAATCAGTTTACAAAATTATTTATGTAAACAAAAAGTGTCAATCCAACAATCTGGGATTGACAATGGCGCATTGTGCCCATATAATTCCTAATAAATATTTCATTAGGTCCACTATTCAGGATGTTTTCGAATAATTGTGAATTCGTTTGACGGATCAAAAATAACCTGATCCGTATCAAATTTTATGATTTGATTCATAAATGGTAGATCTAAATTAATAGATTCTTTATTTTTTATTTTTTACATAGAATATATAGAAATGAATAGAAAGCTGGATTTATTCGAAGAATAAAAAAAATATCTAGGTATCCTATATCTATCCAAATATCCAAAAAAGGGAAGTTTCTAATATTCAATATTAGAAACGCTCAAAAAAAAATCCGATATGGAAATAACTAAGAAATTTCGGAATTTGTTATTCTGTCATTGCGCCTAATTTTTTTACCGACCGACAGGTCGGAAGAGTAGAACATGAAACATCGTTATGTTAACGGAAATAACGAGTTCTTCAAGTCTTTCCAAGACTGCCTGCTTATATTATAACAAGATATGCAGATAAGAAGCATGTACAGATATCACTCGATTCACGAGGTTCTGATAGGTAACCTGTTGAATCAAAAAGATTTGTATTTTTTTCTTATAAAAATTTATCTTTTTGAATAAAAAGAGTTGTACATTAAAAAGGAAAAAAACCATGAAAATGTTTGAAGAAAACAAGGATCGTGAATATTTAGCAGAAGAAATCAAACAATTGAACCAGAAATCGAAGGAAACAGAAATCGAACAATCAACCAATAAATCGACCAAAATTGACCAAGAAATCCAACAAGAAATTGAAGAGGATAAAAATATCGATTATAAGAAGTTGTGGATTTACTGCAAAAAGTGTTATACCTTTTACTTTAAGGAATTTTTACTAGAAGAAAACAGAACTGTTTGTACAACATGTGGAGCAACTCTGAAAATGACTAGTTCAGAACAAGAAAGCGGAGAAGAAAGCGGAGAAGAAAGCGGAGAAGAAAGCGGAGAAGAAAGCGGAGAAGAAATCGAACAAGATGGAAGTATCGAAGTTTATAAAAAGTATAAGCATTTGTGGATTCACTGCGAAAATTGTGATACCCTTCACTTTAGGGAATTTTTTGTAAAAGAAGACAAAAGTGTTTGTACAACATGTGGAGCAACTCTGCAAATGACTAGTTCAGAGCGAATTGAGCTTTTAATTGATGATGGTACTTGGTGCCCTATGGATATAGATTTCTATACTCTAGATCTTCTAGATAAAAAACATACGACGTCTTTATTTGACGTCACAATGGTTCGAAGGGTCTCGATTTTATTGTACAAAGTTATTTATCATAAATATTTTAACAAAGAATTTTTCATATACAACGAATTTTTCTCAAATTACACTAAGACTATTAAAACGTTATTATTATACAATAATACTGTTGTTGATATCCTTAGGGTTGTGCTAGATATTAATTTAATAAAATATTTGAATTCAGATTCAAAAAAAAGTATTAATAAACTGCAAGACATTATTGGTACAACGTTGAAAACGGTTAAATTGTTACTATTTGAAATATGTAACAAAATATCTTTTGAATTTTATTTCTTTCCCTTTTCAAAGAAAGTAGAAACTCAAGTTTATCTCTCTTTTTTAGATGCTATAGAGAAACAGTTCTCAACTTCTTTGCAAGATAGGGGGAAGAAGTTGCTTCAAAAATATATATGTGAAAAAATACAGTCTGAAAAGAAAACTCTAGACATTCTTTACGAATTACGTAAAAAGTTAGCCGACTTAGGGGATGAATTACAGGTACAAGAGAAGTTAGTGAAAGTAGTGGCGCTAAATTTATTTAAAATAGGATTTTTTTTTCCGGAAGAAAAAATAGAACAAATATTTAATTATTATCCAGGATATTGTGTAAATTATCCACAGCCAAATTACCTTTTCTGGCTGCGAGAGCAGATGGCGATCTGTTTGATGGAAAGATACCTGGTCTCTGACCAATTTAAATATTGGTTCCAAAACCGTCATGGTTTTCCGAAAAAAGAAGAACATCGTTTTAGTTATGATGTTATGGTGGAACACATGAGAAAACAAGAAACTCATGAGTTTTACAAAAATATGGATGATGATCCATTGTATAGCTCAGATAGTGAGGAGATATTTCACGAAATAGATAAACTCTACCTCCATCATAAGAAGAATGATTTTGTATTTGAAGAATTTATGTCCCTACTTTTAGAAGTAGGAGTAAGCAAATTAGATGAAACAATTAGGTCTAATAAGTCAGAGGTGATGGAGTACACCATATTGGAAGCTGAGAAAGATAATCTTACTTTTGAATCTTTTCATACTTATAAAAAACCTATGGTAAAGCGTATAGAGTATGAAATTTTCAATGAACTTTTCAAATATTATGAGAATAACTTATCTGAATCTGAGGATACAGAAAAAATTTATCTGTATTTACTAGAGATAGTGAAAGAGTTTTCTGCACTAGCAATAGATAGAGTGAAAAAACTTTCTAAGAAGGAAGAGCTTTCTATAAAAAAAAGAGAAGATATAGAAGAAGAATCTTATGAAGATTATAACACTTCCTATCAAGAAGAAACAGGTTTACCCGACGCTATTCAAACAGGTATAGGTCGAGTAAATGGTATTAATGTCGCACTCGGAGTTATGGATTTTCAGTTTATGGGAGGCAGTATGGGCTCAGTAGTAGGTGAAAAAATAACCCGTCTAATCCAGCATGCTACTGATAATTATCTTCCATTAATTATCGTATGTGCTTCTGGCGGAGCGCGTATGCAAGAAGGAAGCTTCAGTTTAATGCAAATGAATAAAATAGCTGCTGCGTTGCATACGCATCAAAAGGAAAAAAAATTGCTATATATTTCGATTCTTACATCTCCCACAACTGGTGGAGTGACTGCTAGTTTTGGCATGTTGGCTAACGTCACGATTGTGGAACCCAATGCATATATTGCATTTGCAGGTAAAAGAGTAATTGAGGAGACATTAAACCAGATAGTAGAGGAGGATTCTCAAATATCTGATTCTTTATTTGATTTTGGAATGTTTGATATCATGGTTCCACGAGCTATTTTAAAAGATGTTCTGAGCGAGATAATGAAAATTTACATTTTCAAATAAAAAAAAATTATTTTCATAAAATTCGGAAATTGTAAATTTTCATTTGATTTTAAGATCCCCAAAAACAAGTCTTGATACTTTAAGAACTTTTTGGGGATCGAAATTCGATCAAGTTTTTCAGTATATACAAGGTACAAGTGTTAATTATACATCTAGATGTATATAGATATACATCTAGATGTATATCTATATGATTGAGTCCTATCTCCGCCCAGATTTAAATAAAAAAAAATTGTCGGATTCAATGACAAATGTCGGAACTTGCGATAAAAGATTTTGCTTTTGAAGAATACAATAATACAATGTATACTTTTTTTTTAAGAACACAAAATCTATAAACAAAAATCCCCCTTTAAGAACACAAAATATTATGATATGTAGGCACAGACCTCATATCAGACTACTCAAATATTATAGAGTTAATTGACTAATTATAATTCTCTATATTAGAATTATCCTATAATAAAACTTATCTCAAACTATAACTATATAATTATTTTTAATTTTATGGTAAAAATTGGATATGGGTATATGCCAAAAGGAATTTGGATATAGCTCAATTAAATAGAAAAAAAAGGCTAAACTGCTAAGAAGAAAAAAGTAAGAAATATGGATATAGCGAGTGTCCCAAAAGTGCCTTTTCAAGGACCCGGAGATGAAGAACCAAATTGGGTCGAATTATACCATCGTTTATTTCGAGGGAGATACCTTTTTTTAGGAAAGCCACTTGACAAGCAAGCTGCAGATCAAATAACTAAAAGTCTTATTTATTTAAATCAAGAGAATAAAGAAGAAGATTTTTTGTTCTTTCTTCAATGTCGGGGTGGAGGAATGACATTGGGAGTCGCTGTTTATGATGCTATGCAATACGTAGAAGGGGAGGTATCTACGATAGGCATTGGTCTAAATGCTTCAATGGGAGCTTTCATCCTACACGGGGGAACTCTTACTAAACGGGCAGTAACCGAAAACGCGAGAGTTATGATCCACCAACCCCATATGTCTCCTTATGACAACCCCCCCGGGCCACTAGGATCTGGTTTCGATGCATTTTATATGCGCAACTTGCGGCATTATGTTGCAAGAATTTATGCAAAAACAACGAAGCAAAATTTTAAGCTAATCTATCAGCTACTAGAGAGAGATATGTATATGGGACCAGCTGACGCCATAGAATTTGGCCTTATCGACCAAATCGGCGTAGAAGGCCTCAATTGGCCAGAGTCACAATATGTAAATGTCGAATCGTTTGATGATACAAACGGTTCAACATTTATGGATTAATTATAAAAATAATCATATTTTTCTTTTTTTCCCCCCCAAGAAAAAAAAATTTATTAATGAAATTAAGTACTCTAATTTAGAATATCTAAGGTATAGGTTCGTCTTCAAATATGATAACGAAGACGACAAAATTAAAATTGTAAAAGATATACAGGCATATATGCCATTATCTTTAAATGATTTCTCAATTTATAATCTAAATTGAGTGGATATAGTCTCTTTTTAACGTTATATCCAAGCTTCTTGCTTGGCAATTTATATGCCATATTTTCATATGAGTATCAATTTCTTAGATAAATTAAAGAGTTCAAACTTTATGAAAAGTATTTTGTTAAGAATTAACAAAATAAAGTTTATTACTTGGCTAGTAATTGAATTAAGTTAATTAAGTATTGAATTACTAATTTAATTACATGTTATCTCGTCATTTACGCCATTAATTAGTGGTACTCTATAAACTTTAGTCTATAAACTTAATTTGTATTAATAACTATGTTACAATATTAACTATTATGAGTGTGGTTAGGATCAATCCGAACCATTCAATTTAGTACAGAATTCAGAGTGCCGACTATTCAACAACTTATTAGAAACGCGAGACAGCCAATACAAAATAGAACAAAATCTCCTGCTCTTCGAGGATGTCCTCAGCGTAAAGGAGTATGTGCTAGGGTGTATGTGTGACTCGTTTGGATCGTAAGCTGAAACGGATCAGGAGAATTTTATATTAATAACTTTCCTGCTGTAGAAAAAGCACAGATCTATCATCTACTCTTACCGGGGATGAAATTTATGGTTTCCATTGGTGCAAATCCAATCATCTCGATGTGGGATGAAAAGCAGTTCCTCATTGGTAGCGAATGGTTATCAATCCATTGAGCGGGGAAATAATGCAAATTTAAAAAGCATAATGCTTGTATTGCCGCGAAAACGGACACAAGGTCAGCTACCTTGCCAACTCTCATAATTACATGTCGTCACTGTACGGATAAATCCTATCATGGGAGTATTTCTTACTTAATTAATTCGGGGGGAGTAGAGCTGGAGATGGTAAACTGTACAAGTTACCAAATACTCATCTCATGTCTAATTTAGGGCTCCGGCGTATAGAGAGGATCTTACCGTTAGAGAAAGAACCATAGAAACGATGAAACCCATAATATAATACATATATATATATATATATTATATATATTTTTTTCTTACTTAGTACAAGGTCCGATCCCTTGCTTACCTAGAAGGTGCCGAACTGAAGGGAATTATGGTTAGGAAGGTTGCAGTAGCAAAAGCCATTGGAATCTATATTTTATACATCAGAAAAATCAGTTTGATTCTTAATAAATCCAAAGAAAAGAATGACTAATCAAAAAATAGATTAGTCATTCATGAGAATCAACTTCAATGACCAGAGTGAAACGTGGATATATAGCTCAAAAACGTCGAAAAAATATTCTTGCATTTGTGTCAGGCTCCCGGGGGGCCCATTCAAAACTTTTTCGAATTGCTAACCAACAGAAGATAAGAGCCTTAATTTCCGCTCACCGAGATAGAATTAAACGAAAGAGAGATTTTCGTCGTTTATGGATTACTCGGATTAATGCAGCATCTCGTGCTAATGGAGTCTCCTATAACAAATTAATACAATTTTTATACAAAAGGCAGTTGCTTACAAATCGTAAAACACTTGCGCAATTAGCTATATTAGATAGTAATTGCTTCTATATGATCTTGGAAAAGATTCTCATATCATGAAATATTCGAACCGAATCTCCCGGAGAAAATTCTCCGGGAAACTAGAGACAATGACAAAGTGATTCCTGTTCGGGACGAACAATTAAATCCTTTTCACTTAAAAAACTGCGATCTGTTCTATCTTTGTCAGATATCCCAGATCCGATTCGATCCAGGAGTAAGTTCATTTCTTAGGTCCCGATTACTTTTTCATTATAAAGAAAGGGTATAAAAGATAGAATACGAGCTTGTTTAATAGCCCTAGCTATTAGGCGTTGTTGTTTCAAAGTTAATCGATTAACTCGACGAGATAATATTTTTCCTTGCTCGCTAATAAATCGACTAATTAAGCTAATATTTTTATAATCAATTTGTTCTCCAGACCCAATCGGTGACAAACGTTTACGAAAAGATCGCTGATTCCGAGGAAGTCGCTTAGATTTATTTCTAAAAGATGGCTTAGATGTATTCCTATAAATTCGTTTAGATGTAGATGTATTTCTATAAATTCGTTTAGATGTAGATGGATTCCTAGAAATTCGTTTAGATGTAGATGGATTCCTAGAAATTCGTTTAGATGTAGATGGATCCCTAGAAATTCGTTTAGATGTAGATGGATTCCTAGAATTTCGCTTAGATGTATTCCGAAAGGATGGTTTCAATTTATTCATAGTTCGTTTCATGAACCTTTCAAATAATATTTATTCAAAATATTTCGAAAAGAAATATTGACAGTGACAGATTTTGTTATGATATACAATATCTTTCTATATTTTTGATCTATTTATATCCCTAGGTGGGAGTATTATATTTACTATACTATTTCTTTATTTCTCCGTGAATGGTATGCTTGTAACAATAAGGACAAAATTTATTCAATTCCAACCGAATAGGAGTATTACGGCGATTTTTTCGAGTCGTATATCGGGAGATACCTGGCGATTTTTTATCAAAACTATCTTGGGTACAACTAGTACATTCCAGAGTAATTGTTACTCTTACATTTCCACCCTTGGCCATAAACTTACTTCGAAGATATTGGATTTACTTCGCTTTTTCTGGAAAAAGAAAAGAAAGAGAAAGGGATAGAAGTTGTCGGAGAATTATTAAAGATTTTATTACTTAATTCATTCTCGTAATAAAATCTTTAATTAGGAGTTTTCAGTAACTAATTATTATAATTAATTTGTGGGAGGAACTTTTGGATCTAGATTTATATCTAACCTCCCCCCTTGAGTTCTGAACTTAGATAGGGATTGAATCCACTTTATTTATCCAATAAATAGAGAAGGGTCCAATTGATCTAGCATCATTTTAATCCTTTCGGATTCGCAGGAGAATTAGAATGAAAAAAAGGGAAAAGTCAGAGCATCTGGGAAAAAACGATTTATCTCAATTAATAAACCGGCTAAAGATCCCAACCATAAAGTAGCTAGCACAGGTGCTGTGGAAAGATATGTCTTTATATCTTGCATTGTTCGTAAGTTATCCTTCTCAATCCTAATACATATATTATATGGTCAACTACATCCGTAGTTGATGAATCCCTTGTCTTGTACAGGGAACTCTGAACAGATAGATATCTGTACAATGGGACGATATCTATATTTCTGGAAGATAAATTTTTTGTTTTATAAAATACTGTCAATGAATAGACATCTTTTTAGATGTTTTCCATGTATAGAATCTATTCACGAGATCAAATGAAAATGTAAATAAATGTGGAAAACAAAATATAGATTAATAATATCTATCTATTATTATTATATATAGACAATATAATTGAAAGGGATGTAGCGCAGCTTGGTAGCGCGTTTGTTTTGGGTACAAAATGTCGCAGGTTCAAATCCTGTCATCCCTACCTAGTCCTTTTCCTACAGAAGGAAAGAAACAGAAAGGAGCTCCAGTGATATCAATTCACTGGAACATCAACAATCAGTGATTGGGTCAGTTTTAAGAGTAAAAAGGCCCTTTCTTTTTTTTTTTTTTCTAAGAAAGCGCTCTTAGTTCAGTTCGGTAGAACGCAGGTCTCCAAAACCTGATGCCGTAGGTTCAAATCCTACAGAGCGCGATCCTGCTTTTTATTGGTCCAATCTTCTTGATTGACCATTCATTTAAACTAGAATGGTAAATTGATTCTGATTCTTAAAATCAGAAGTAGACCCATTTATGAGAAAAATGTGATCAAATATCCAATTGATCACCACGTCGGTACTGTAAATATGCAGTTACGGATAAGCCAGCCAAAGTAATAGGAATTAGACCTAACACAATTCCGGATAATAAAACTTCAATCATATTGATTCAAATAAAAAAAAAGTAAAGACTAATAGCTACCCCGGATAGTACCTCGAATTTACTAGGAATATCAAGAAATTAGAGAAGTTAGAAACTTCTGAAGTGAACGAAGATGTTTTTTTATTTTTATTTAATTTCAAATAAGTCGTATATTACTTAAACCGATGAATAGAACTAAGGTGAAAATAAGCAAAGTGAATAAAAACCCGAAATAACTAATTGTAGTAGGCATAGAAGGACTCAATGGATAAAAATATGATTGATACATATCTTTATCAGGCAATTACCTAAAAATTCTCCCTTTATGGGAGATAATATCATCGTCAGAGTTAAAAAAGTCAATGGTACATGTATGAATTGATACCAATTCGTTAATTTTATATCCAACGATATGTATGAATGTTATCAACAAACATGGAAGGAATAGACGAAAAAAGATATTCTATTCATTTGAATAAGCGGAAATCCAATCTCCCAATATATTGAGCAGCCCATGAATAGAACCAATACCAATTATGTAACTACTCAACAAATTATCGAACGTGATATTATTTCTAATAAATACGAAATGAATGAATTTGACAATGATTCTGATTAGATTACCTTACATTATTTCAGGCCCGGTCTGTTTGAACGAAAGAAACCTCTACTAAAACTAAGTATAGTAAAAATTAACTCATTCGTACGCATCTAATTTATAGATGGATTCACTTTTTTCCATATTATTTCTTAAGGCCAGTAATGCAAGCAAAGCTTGATATTCCATCCTGTCTATTTTGGAAAATAAAATAGGAATAGCTCGTAATTTAACATACATATCTACAATTCGATCAAGATAATATTCCACTATTCACCAGTTTATTCACGAAATTCGGTCATCCACACCCAAAGTGCTATGTTATTGAGTCATTAAGTTCATGGCATAATTTCACTCGCGATACTCTTGGAAATACACCATACAGTATAACAAATGATTGACTTCTTAAAGTGACATGAATGTATTCTAGTTATATAGAGCCACCCGTGCGAAAGCCATTACAATGATTACTGCTTAAATTCCCCATGATCCATATCTACAATTGTTACAATATGGAGGGTTACTATCGGACCTATAATGAAACATATGGGATTCTATCATTTCTGTCCAGTGAAAAGAAAGCAAAGAGATGGATTCAATTGAACAAACAGAGCTGGAATAACTGGCAGTAGCAAGATCCTTCTATCCCGCTCCCTTTCGATATTAACCACAATTGTATTGCTATGTTAGAAGAAGGCTAGTTATACTGATTCAGTATACTTCCAATATACCCTTGGTATAATATTGACAATCAAACAAGGATTGTAGAAGATATCAGTAGTTTTCCATTTCCTGATCTCTCTCTTTCATGGGATCAATTTCCCCTTGACTTTACAATAATAATATGGAGCTTAGCATGTCTGGGAATACGGGAGAACGCGCTTTTGCTGACATTATTACCAGTATTCGATACTGGGTTATTCATAGCATTACTATACCTTCCCTATTCATTGCAGGTTGGTTATTTGTCAGTACGGGTTTAGCTTATGATGTCTTCGGGAGCCCCCGGCCGAATGAGTATTTCACAGAAAGTCGCCAAGAGGTTCCATTAGTAACTGGCCGTTTCGATTCATTAGAGCAACTAGATGAATTTACTAGATCTAGATCTTTTTAGGAGGTAATAATGACTATAGATAGAACCTATCCAATTTTTACAGTGAGATGGTTGGCTGTTCACGGACTAGCTGTACCGACAGTTTTTTTCTTGGGATCAATATCAGCAATGCAGTTCATACAGCGATAAACTCTATATAAACTAAATAACGGAGCTATTTATGACACAATCAAACCCGAATGAACAAAATGTTGAATTGAATCGTACCAGCCTTTATTGGGGGTTGTTACTCATTTTTGTACTTGCTGTTCTATTCTCTAATTACTTTTTCAATTAGGAACAGTGAAAATCTTCTTTCTCTCCCAATTCAGAGAGATCTAATACTCATAATAATAATAGGATTGTTTATGTCTTGAGCATGACTACTTAATAAAATTTGAAAGGGAGTAATAGAAATGGCTGATACCACCGGAAGGATCCCTCTTTGGTTGATAGGTACTTTAACTGGTATTCTCGTGATTGGTTTAATAGGTATCTTTTTCTACGGTTCTTATTCCGGATTAGGATCATCCCTATAGTAATGAAATATATTTCATATCTATAAGGAATACTTTACACATGAAAGTGAAAACTAAAAAAGAAAGATAAGACCTTGCCCTTCTTTGAGTTCAAAAAAGGGCAAGGTCTTATCTTTCTTTATTTTCGAAATAAATTGAATCTCTTTGTAGATTCACAATTGGACATTTAGTCAAATACTATGACTATTTTTTTTTATAAAGAGAATTGGATCGATCTTCCAAACAAAAAAAGCACAAATTAACGTTTATTCTGCATAATATTCTCAACTATTTGTTTCTAAAAGATTCCGCAAAATTTGCGGAAGTTCAAAAAAATAAAATAAAGAATATAAATTTTTTTCGTTCTAAGAAAAGAACAAGGACTATTGGATTAGAAAAGAAGCGAACTGTTTCATTCAAACGTTTGCTTTGCTAAATAGGCCGGGCCCCATTTGCTCAATGAGCAATATTGCCTTTGCTGCTCTTTTTCTAAGAAATTTCAGTACAACATGGAGGAATGGGATTAGAAAACGAACGAGCTCCTCTTACTTTGAGGAGACAACGTAAAAAAGCTATATATTTTTTTTACCTTTTCAAGGAGTAAGATAAGGAATAAAATGAGGGAGAGTATTAAGTCAAGACTGCTTAATTCTTTCTTTTCCTCCTTATATTTCTTTTCCTACTTATATTTCTTTTCCTCCTTATATTTATGTTTTGATCATTTGTCTTCGATATGATAGATTAAGATGATCTAAATATGACATGTATTTAACTACATTATGTCGCATATTACTAGGGGACTGTTCGACAAGTCTCATTCCTTATTAAAGAGATACATATATCTCTATTTTTTCATCCTTGATATATAATAATTCGACCAGAAGGAGAGGGCGAATGAAAAGCTCTCCATCTACGAAGGGGTATGACTTAATTATTACATATATGATTACATTAGTCGTTGACAAGACGGAAATTAAAATCTTTCAGTCAACTTAAGGGTTCACACATTAATTATAATGCAACTAAAAATTAATCTCGACTAATTGAACTTTCTCAAATTGTTTCTTCTTAAGAACCAGAAATATCTGTGCCAAAACGACAGATGCTAAAAATAATAAAAGACCTTGAACACGTAAAGGATCTTGAAGTACTATTTCTGCATCTTCCTGACCAAATCCACCTACATTGGGATTATTCGTTAACGACTGATCCGCCTTGATGAATTCGCCTTCTGAGACAAGAAGTTCCGGTCCCAGAGGTACAAAGTCAACCACTTGTCGACCGTCTGATGAATTTTCAATAGTTATTTGGTATCCGCTCTTTTCTTTACGTGCAATTTTACTTATTCTACCTGTTGCTGAAGCGTTATAGACTGTATTGTTGCTCTTGCTCCCATCGGGATAAATTTGTCCTCTTCCTCTATTGCCACCCACATATATGGGATATTTCAGGAAGTTGACTGCTTTATTAGTAGCAGGATTTGGTGAAAGGATGGGAAACACAATTTCACTATATTTTTGACCAGGAACAGGACCTATTACGATAATATTTTTTTGATTGGGCCGATAGTTCTGAAAATAAAGATCACCTATTTTTTCCTTAATTTCAGGATAAATACGATCTAGAGGAGCTAATTCAAAGCCTTCGGGTAAAATAAGAACAGCTCCTACATTTAAAGTTCCTTTCTTACCATTAGCAAGAACTTGTTTTATTTGCTTATCATAGGGGATCTTAACGACTGCTTCAAATACAGTATCGGGAAGCACAGACTGTGGAACCTCGATCTCCACAGGTTTTTTAGCCAAATGACAATTGGCACAGACAATACGTCCAGTCGCTTCTCGAGGATTTTCATAACCTTGCTGTGCGAAAATGGGATATGCATTCGCAATAGATGTCTGAGTCATTATATGTATCATGATCAAGACGGAAATTGATTGAGTTATCCACTTTTTCACCCAGTCATCATAAGTATTTCTATTTTGCATGTTCAATTTTTGGTTCCAAATCTTTTGTTTAAACAATAAGTGGGAGTAAGTAGCTATCATAGTTACTTGTTTGCAATTCTGCTACTATATTAAACCCAAAGCTAAAAAATAAGAAGTATTGCCCTAAAAAACGTAAAAAAAGGAGCAAATAAATTTGCTATTATGAATGAATATGGCAAAAACAATTTTAATTAATTGTGTGATAAACCCATTTGTCATTCATTCATCGAATGATAAATTACTACAAGTGAAGGAGATGTACGATTGAAACGTCGGAAGATCCAATATTTGAAAATTGTGTCTAATATGACTGGAAAAGTTGAAACTAGACCAGATATTATTCGTTCGTTATGGCCAAATCCATAATTTTCAAAGATCAAATCGATCATCAATTCCCAACCATGGGGCGAATGAAACCCAATACATAGATCGGTTGCTAAAAGAATGGCAAAAGCTTTCATTGTATCGCTTAGGCTATAGAAGACTTCTTGGACCCAAGAATTAAGAATGCCAAGTTTCTTCTTACCCAGAATGAGATAAACACTTAGAATAAAAAAACCTATTAGATTTATTAATAAATGCGAGATGATTTGTATACAATCTTGATTATATATTTTGACCAATTGGATCATTTTTTTCTGCATCTCTATACAAATATATTGTGAATGCGTTTCCGAATAATCTTCCACCATTCTTTCTAACAGGAATAGCTCTTCTATTTTCTCAAATTTTCCTAGAGCGTTTTCTTCTTGTAGATAATCAAAAATTTTCTTGGATTGACCAGTATTCCACCAATTTGTAACCCAGGACTCTAAACCTTTCTGTAATGAAATTGAAATTCCCCAAGGTAGTACTACTAAACATGCGAGATATTGTAGAGAAGCTAATGCTTTATATTTGGCCACTTCCAATTCGTGAATCGCTAACGAACTCGATTGGCTCGTTAGCTCTGTCCGAAATCTGAACAAAGTACGAATTATAGAACGAGGTATGGGATCCATAGAATGATCTAATGCGTAATTCTTCGACCCCGAGAAAGAATATCTTTCGGATGAGGGATAGTTTGCTCCTAATGAGAAGTAGAGTAAAAGGGAAATTGATCCCAGCCGGATCAACCACTTTAAAAGTGCTTTGATTTGGGCTAATTTATTAATGCTTTTCTTATTTGACTTTTGCCCGAAGAAAGGAGCAGCAGCATAAGTATAAAAAAAATACTTTTTGAATTAAAGGGATGGATGTTGATTAGCACAAGAGGTAACAACTACCTTACGGGATAAAAGCCATATATCTATTTGATAAATTAAGTCTAATAATAATCAATTCTGCACTCCAAAAGGCCTTGGTAGGTATGGGAGATTAAATCTTCTAATTTAATCTCGTACACGTATGTAAAAAAATTTTACATTATTAATAATAAGTAATTTTATTAAATATTAATTATATTACTATAACTGTATCCTCTTGAGTATCGGCCCTTAATAAATATAAAGAATGCTATGGAGTGTTTTGCAAACTGCCAAAAAATGCCAGTATGCTTCCATAAGTACCATTTCGTGTTGGTGGAAATAAACTGACTGTACGATCTTCCCCCCTCCCAGACAAATATTCTATCAACATTTATTCTTGTATATACATTTGTATGTTCAAGAAGAGACCCCATTTCAAAATCCTTCAATGGATACACGCAAAAAACGGGCTAATTCGGCAGCTTTTTGTTCCATTTCACGCAAGGTTAAATTTTCTTCAGCACGAGTTAAGGGGATGTCTTGTTGGCCCTTTATTTCCATATAAAGAACACGACGAGGAGAAATACCTTCTTGAACTTCCATTTTTATCGCCTGAATATCCTTCATAAGAAATTGGAGGAAAATACGACGATTTCTTCCGGGAAATCCCCAACGAAAAAGACATACAATTCCTTCTTTTTCATCAAACTTATTGTAGCCACTACCTACATTGTACAAAATTGTACACCACAAATAAGAGCTAATAAACAGACCTGCAATACCATAAAAACACATTACAATTCCTTGTGGAACAAAAAGTATTTGCTGAGATGACAATAAAGGTATCAGGTTCCTACCAAGGTAACTTGAAATTCCGACCAAGAAAAATCCTAGTGAACCAAAAAAAAGGATACAAGCAAAAAAAAAATTGCTTATCTTTCGAGACCCTGTTATGGGTTCTATCCAGAGCCATTTGGATCGACGATTCATAACAAATTGCGTCCTATTTAAGTTGAGGGAGCGGCCAAACACTTACTCTTTTGACTCCCAAAGTCACTCTCATAAATTAGCTATATAAATAAACTAGCCATATACATATAAGCATCTCAGTAGAAAATGAAATATCAAATATCTATATATATATTATATATATTTTTTCTTATTCTTTTCCCATGCCTTTTTTTGGAGGGGGAATTGGTCCTTATAATACATACTTCATTGCAGAAGTCGAGTATAAATAACACTCTCTATATTACAAATGTATTATATATACATCGTATTAAGTAAGAAAGACTTATTCATTCACACACGCGTTATATATGATATGTATATGATATGTATATCAATAATATATGATCTACATATCATATACATTCAGACTCTATCCATAGATTATATCTATGATGTATAGACAATACGATATATCTCCATATATTCATCAATATATGAATAGATCTAAATAAAGATGAATATCTATTCAGATCTATTTTGTTCGTGTGTAAAATAAGTTTTTATGTTATATCATCCAAAAGAAATATTTTGTTCTACGATTGAGAGATTGGAATATGAGATCTGATTGGATCAGATTCATAAAATCTCGTCGTTTTGAATATAGAAATAAAAAAAAACCATTGTAATTGCCGGAAAAAACAAGCCCGCCAAAGGCACGAAAACAGAGGGTAAGTTGGGATTTATCATAAAAAAAATATCTTAAATATTTCTCTCTACTAACAAAGATAGATTATAAGCCCAAATGAGCGATAAAACCAAATCAGCGGACTTACCTTTCAAAATACCTATTTTGAAAAGTACTTTATTTTACTTGTTTGATAGAAATGGGACCAATTTCCACATTGTATATTGATACATATAAAGGATAAAATATATCCGCTTCTCGTTGCTATATTGAACATATTTTAACTGTTCCATTAATGTTCTTGAATAATTGTTCACCTTTGAGATAAGGGTCTAACTCCATAGCATAATCTTCTCTAATGCGAGAAAGTTACATAGTGTCTACTTTTTCTGATAAAGGGGTATTTTCATGGGTTTGCCTTGGTATCGTGTCCATACAGTCGTATTGAATGATCCTGGCCGGTTAATCGCTGTGCATATAATGCATACAGCTTTAGTTGCTGGTTGGGCCGGTTCAATGGCTCTTTACGAATTAGCAGTTTTCGACCCATCTGATCCTGTTCTTGATCCAATGTGGAGACAAGGTATGTTTGTTATACCTTTTATGACTCGTTTAGGAATAAAGGATTCGTGGGGTGGATGGAGTATCACCGGAGAAACTGTATCTAATCCAGGTATTTGGAGTTATGAAGGTGTGGCCGGGGCACATATTGTGTTTTCTGGCTTGTGCTTTTTAGCAGCTATCTGGCATTGGGTATATTGGGATCTAGATGTATTTTGTGATGACCGTACGGGAAAACCTTCTTTAGATTTGCCTAAGATTTTTGGAATTCATTTATTCCTCTCAGGAGCAGCTTGTTTCGGATTCGGAGCATTTCATGTAACGGGTTTGTATGGCCCTGGAATATGGGTGTCTGATCCTTATGGACTAACTGGAAAAATACAACCTGTAAATCCGGCGTGGGGAGCTGAAGGTTTTGATCCTTTTATTCCGGGAGGAATAGCTTCTCATCATATTGCAGCAGGTATATTGGGTATATTAGCAGGTCTATTCCATCTCAGTGTTCGTCCTCCCCAACGTTTATACAAAGGATTACGTATGGGGAATATTGAAACTGTCCTATCTAGCAGTATTGCTGCTGTGTTTTTTGCAGCTTTTATTGTGGCCGGAACAATGTGGTATGGTTCCGCAACCACTCCGATCGAGTTATTTGGTCCCACTCGTTACCAGTGGGATCAGGGATACTTCCAACAAGAAATAGATCGACGGGTTCGTGCCGGTTTGGCCGAGAGTCTAAGTCTATCAGAAGCTTGGTCAAAAATTCCTGAGAAACTTGCTTTTTATGATTACATTGGGAATAATCCAGCTAAAGGGGGGTTATTCAGGGCGGGTGCGATGGACAATGGAGATGGAATTGCTGTTGGTTGGTTAGGACACCCTGTCTTTAAAGACAAAAAGGGACATGAGCTTTTTGTACGTCGTATGCCTACCTTTTTCGAAACATTTCCAGTCGTTCTAGTAGATGAAGAAGGAATTGTGAAAGCCGATGTTCCTTTTAGGAGAGCAGAATCAAAGTATAGTGTTGAACAAGTAGGTGTAACTGTTGAGTTCTATGGTGGTGAACTTGACGGGGTTAGTTTTGGTGATCCTGCTATAGTCAAAAAATATGCTAGACGTGCACAATTAGGTGAAATTTTTGAATTAGATCGTGCTACTTTAAAATCCGACGGTGTCTTTCGGAGTAGCCCAAGGGGTTGGTTTACTTTTGGACATGCTACATTTGCTCTTCTATTCTTTTTTGGACACATTTGGCATGGTGCTAGAACCCTATTCAGAGATGTTTTCGCTGGTATTGACCCGGATTTAGATGCCCAAGTAGAATTTGGGGCATTCCAAAAACTGGGGGATCCAACTACTAAAAGACAAGTGGTATAATATAACATTGCTTCGATCGATAATAAATCTCGAGAGATTCCATCTCAGTGAATATTCATTCTCAATAGATTCAAAATATTTTGATTACATTTTTTTTTTCTGGAAAATGTTGTAATTAGTACGAAAGCTATCTCCATAAAAACTACGATCGAATCTATGGAAGCATTGGTTTATACATTCCTTTTGGTGTCGACCTTAGGGATAATCTTTTTCGCTATTTTCTTCCGAGACCCCCCAAAAGTTCCGGATAGAGGAGGAAAATAATTTATTTATTTTTCGAATACTCTTTCTTATAATCAAAGAATGACCTTCCCGATCGGGAAGGTCATTCTTTCAACTAGTCCTCGTGCTCTTCAAAAGGATCTCGAAGTTGTTCAGAGGGTTGCCCAAAGGCAATGTATAGGGCATAACCAGTAAAGCTAACAAGTAAACGAGATATGGAGATAGCGACTAAGGTTGCAGTTTCCATTGGTAGGTAATCCTTCCTATGTATGTATATATACATAATAGTATACAAAGTTAATAGATCTCAACCAATACTATTGTTTTTATGGCTACACAGACCATTGATGACACTTCCAGAACCGGGCCAATACGAACTAGTGTAGGAAATTATTTAAAACCACTTAATACAGAATCTGGTAAAGTAGCTCCCGGATGGGGAACTGCTCCTCTCATGGGTACGGCAATGGCTCTATTTGCAGTATTCTTATCTATTATCTCGGAGATTTATAATTCTTCTGTTTTATTGGACGGAATTCCAGTTAGTTGGGTCTAGAGAAACTAGAAGATCCGCCCGGATCTTTAGCTAATCCAAAAGAAAGAAAAAAGAACTAAGGAAGACAATATTTTGAATAACTTTAGTTTCTAGATTATTAATGTTCCGGTAGTTTGATCGTGTAATTATTTTTATCTAAGGATTTTTGGAATATGGGTGTGCGACTTGTTAAAATTGATCTCAATTCTAGTACAGAAGACCGATCTGTTGTCGTCATAAAGATGGTCTTCCTACCTCGTTGGATATTGATCCAATAGTTAATATCTAGAGCACGAGGTATATAAATAAATAATATAATATATTAAAGAAAATCTTAACTATGGTTTATAACTGTTATTTATATCTCGTGACCAGGCTTCCAATTCTTTGAAAAAATTATGATCAGAAATCGAGGGATCTCTTCTCCTCTTTTTTATGCTGACTTTGACTGAAGAATGAGATAGTATCTCATTTCTCTTAGTTAGTATATTTCATTGAGGAAATAACAATGAAATTGAAAGGTTATAACCCATAAAACCTTTTTGGTATAAAAAAATCATCGGGGTAAAATTTAAATCTAAGGTTTAGATTGGTTCATCTATTGAGATCTCGACAAGATAATTCCTATAGATCGTCCATACCTATTTGTTCTATAGGTGATCACGAATAGGATAAAAGATCGTTCAAAAGGCCTATAGCGATTCATTCTGCATAATAATGAGCCGACTTGAAATTTGAGCATTATGAAGTCTTTCTCCCTTCTTATTGTATAAAATCATGGATTATTGTGAATTCTCTTCCTTCATATTCGCTAAGTAGCGAAGTATTCATTATTTTCATGTTTTACAAACAATATACTTTGTTCAAAAAGGTATTTGGGTGTTCTTGTTTAAGCCGTATGAAAGTAAATTTTCATGTACGGTTTTCAGAGGGGGAATTTTAGTTGACCTATCTCAATAAAGTATACGATTGGTTCGAAGAGCGTCTTGAGATTCAGGCGATTGCGGATGATATCACTAGTAAATATGTTCCTCCTCATGTGAATATATTTTATTGTCTAGGAGGCATCACACTGACTTGTTTTTTGGTACAAGTAGCTACTGGTTTTGCTATGACTTTTTACTATCGTCCCACCGTTCTAGAAGCTTTTGCCTCTATTCAATACATAATGACTGAAGTAAACTTCGGTTGGCTAATCCGATCGGTTCATCGATGGTCGGCAAGTATGATGGTTCTAATGATGATCTTGCATGTATTCCGTGTTTATCTCACAGGTGGATTCAAAAAACCTCGCGAATTAACTTGGGTTACGGGTGTCATTCTAGCTGTACTAACCGTATCTTTCGGTGTAACTGGTTATTCTTTGCCCTGGGATCAAATTGGTTATTGGGCGGTCAAAATTGTGACCGGTGTGCCTGAGGCCATTCCTTTAATAGGATCTCCTTTGGTAGAGTTATTACGCGGAAGTGTTAGTGTGGGTCAATCTACTTTGACTCGTTTTTATAGTTTACACACTTTTATATTACCCCTTCTTACTGCTGTATTTATGTCAATGCACTTTCTAATGATCCGCAAACAGGGTATTTCAGGTCCTTTATAGAAAGGAAATATACATTTTAAATGAGTACTCAAAACCTATCATTTTGAGCAACGATATATCATTGCCGCGAATATTTCTTATTGGAAATATGGAAATAAGAAACCATGTTTCTCGGATTTCGCCTTTTAATTCTTAAGTATTCTTTATCTAATACAAAGAATTAACGTAGATACTCATCTCAAATGGAGAAAATAGATTATGGGAGTGTGTGACTTGAACTATTGCTTAGGCCGTGCAGATACATTCTTCGATCTGCCATATAAAGATTAATCAGAAATGTGTCTCTGTCCCAATTTTCTTCCCAAAAAAGGAAGTTTAGAACCTGGAGAAAAGGCATCGGGCACTTTGTTGCGTCCCAAGAGAGTTATTTCTATGATCGAATCCGAATTAGGCTCCGTAAGATCCAGGTAATGGTAGCAACATAATAAGTAAAACTTATTACTTGTCCTTTCCTTTTTATAGTATGAAAATACATGCATTTCCCTTGTATTTCCATAGGGTAAACTATCGGAGTAAAAGAAGGGGTCTAAGGAAGGAGAAAGGCCGGATCAGTAACAAGTCAATACCTTGTATGCAAAAAAATTGTGTAGGTCGGGATAAACACGGATTACAAGGAATAAGATGGTCCAAAAGGCATATTGATCATGATCGAATTTATGAGCTTACTTGGGTACTGAGCACTTAATCCAAAATAATAAAATTATCAAGAATGGTATAGATCTTTGTAATTCTTATTACTGACGATATGCCCTTCATTATTTTTATAAGTTATTGTTCGAGCCGGATGATCAAAATTGGCATGTCCGGTTCTTTAGGGGGATAGATTCATAAAAATCTACTTATCCCAATAACAAAGAAACCTGACTTGAATGATCCTGTATTAAGGGCTAAATTAGCTAAAGGCATGGGACATAATTATTATGGAGAGCCGGCTTGGCCCAATGATCTACTATATATTTTTCCAGTAGTAATTTCAGGTACTATTGCATGTACCGTAGGTTTAGCGGTTCTAGAACCATCAATGATTGGCGAACCGGCAAATCCATTTGCAACTCCTTTGGAAATATTACCCGAATGGTATTTTTTCCCCGTATTTCAAATACTTCGTACAGTACCTAATAAATTATTAGGTGTTCTTTTAATGGCTTCAGTACCTGCAGGACTCTTAACAGTCCCTTTTTTAGAGAATGTGAATCAATTTCAAAATCCATTTCGTCGTCCAGTAGCTACAACAGTATTCTTAATCGGTACCGCAGTAGCTCTTTGGTTAGGTATTGGGGCAACATTACCTATCGATGAATCTTTAACTCTAGGTCTTTTCCAATTTGATCTAATTTAGAATATCTGAATCTCGAAAGAAATCTTCTGTTCTTATATCTAGGGAGTAGTTGCTTCAAGACAAATGATCTCTCCCTAGATATATTTTGTCAGATTTCAAATATATTTGTATTTAATAAATAATAAGGGATTTCTTCAAATTTACTTTAAAGAATAACTTAGAAAAAGGGAATGAATGGAGAGATGAAATAGAACCATTTCATGAATCTAAACCCGATTCCCGGGTAAATCAATTCCAATATTTCGTAGAAATTCCAATATTTCTTTGACAGATTGTTCCCCGAGGTGTTTAATTCTCATTAAATCTTCCCGACTGTAATTTGATAGGTCCGATAATGTTTTTATATTGGCCTTTTTGAGGCAGTTATATATCCTAGTAGAGAAGTTTAATTGGTCAATATACATTTGGTCGAAAATGATTCTCTTCGTATCGGTCGATATATGTGAAGGAGGTAGGGAAGGAGTCAGATTATCACTTAGACTATTTATTCCATTGATGTTTTCCTCCTCTGCACGCAGAAAAGGAAGGAAAAAGTCAATCAAATTCCGAGAAGCTTCGTAAAGTGCCTCTTTAGGAGGCAATCCTCCATTCGTCCATATTTCAAGAAAAAGGATTTCTTGTATCTCATTTTCGCTCCAATAGGAATGAATACTATAATTTACATTTTGAACAGGGATAAAGGCAGCATCTATAGGAAAAATTCCATCCTGAGAATTATAATTATTATAATTTGGATTTTGGGTAATATACCCGCGGCCTTTTTCAATTTGTAATGATATATCTAATGTAATTGATTTTTTTATGTTAGCTATATGTTGTGTAGTATCAATTATTCTCACAGAAGGTGGTAATATGATATCTTGCGCAGTTACTTTTTTTGGTCCAACGATATAGATATACCCTTCTCGAATTCCGTATGCATCACTTCTAAGCACAATTTCTTTCAGATTCATCAAAATTTCATGTATCGATTCTTCAATACCTATTAACACAGAATATTCATTTTTTATGTTTTTAATTTTGGCATGTGTGATACATGTTCCTTCTACTTCTCCAAGTAAAACTCTTCTTATTGCACTACCTATTGTATTAGCTTGACCTTTGCGAAGCGGAGATAGAGTGAAACGACCATAATGAAGACGCTTACTGTCTGCTCTGGATTCGACACACTTTAATTGTGGTGTCTTAATAGAGACTAATATTTCATCCTGAATCATAATTATTATTTGAATAGATAATTTAAATATTTTTTTCTCTTGAAATTCATTCAATTCTTACACACGTCTCTTTTTGGGAGGTCTACATCCGTTATGTGGCATAGGAGTTACGTCACGTATATAACTCAAAAGTACACCACTTTTAGCAATGGCTCGTACTGCTGTATCTCTCCCTGGACCAGGGCCACTTATCATAACTTCTGCTTGTTTTAGCAGACCTTGATCCATTAATGTATGAATAACATTTTCTGCTGCAGTTTGAGCAGCAAATGGTGAACGTCTTTTTGTGCCTTTGAATCCACAAGCACCAGCAGAAGACCAAGAAACCGCTTGTCCTCGTATATCTGTAACAGTAACAATGGTATTGCGAAAACTTGCTCGAACGTAAATAATTCCTTTCAGTATTCGATGTTTAGTTCTACGCGGTAAAAATCTTCTTGTAGTTCTACGTGTCACAAATCTTTTTGTAGTTTTTGACACAAATCTTTTTGTAGTTTTTGACACAAATCTTTTTGTAGTTTTATAAATATTATAATTTAATAGTTAAAAAAAATCTATAAATTTATATCTAACTTTATAGATATAAATTTATAGATATAAATCTATAGACCAAATTTATAGATCAAAATAATAAATCAAACTTTTTTTTATAAATGCATTTCTTGATATAGATAAGGATTATCCCTGTCTTTGTTTATGTCTCGGATTGTGACAAATTACCAGAAGGCGTTTCTGCCTACGAATTAGGCGACACTTTTCACAAAATTTACGAACAGAAGCACGGATTTTCATTAATTTGTGGTCTTTCAAGGAATTACTAGGATCATATTCCATTTTGTTTTCTGAAAAACAGAGTTTATCTAATGAATGAGGCTCATTATTGAGTCATATTAGATGTTCAATCAAAAACATTACGATTTTTAAGGAAATATATAAATTATGCGTCCCGCACAATTACGCTCGGGAAAAAATCCGACCTTGACCCTAACTCCTAGTAGTAATTCTTCTCTACTAAATTGGTGTCGAATCTTATCTGAAATAAACGCTTCAATATCAAGGCCATTATCTAAATGAACCCTAAACAGGTCGTTAGGCAATTTTTCAGTAATTATACCTATACCCATGGTTTGACCATTAGGATTAGGACCTCTGACCCCTCCATTAGTTTTCATAATTTATACACATACCCCTCCCTAGGTTCTTATTATTTCAATATTATTTACTTCTTTATTAACGTTATATAGGTATTAACACTTTATTAACCTTAATAGGTATTAACATAATAATATATTAGTATTTTCGACGGACGCACAATAGCATAATAAAATTTTAAACAATTATTTATAATTACCCAATATTGATCCGTTATAAGAATATTCGATCAAAAGATAACATCAGCATCATCATCATAACCATTTATAGATTTGGGGGGACATCTAAAAATTATACGTCCTTTCCTTAAATCATAAGGAGTTAATTCGACCTTAACTCTATCCCCTCTTAGTATTCGTATAGATTTGTATCGAATCTTCCCCGAAATACACGTTAAAACATCTTCGCCATTATCCAAATGGACTGTAAACATGCCGTTGGGAAATGCTTCAGTAACTAAACCTTCGACTATGATATAGTTTTTTTTATTCATTCAATTTGTTGCTCGCCCCTCCTGGCTTACTGTTTCAAATAACATTGTCATTAATGTAGCACAAGACTTTTCCGGAACGCATATTCTGATGTTTATTTTGTGTTTAGGAATACGTTTATAAATTACCATAAAATACATAATAATTCACCTCCTATTTTTTTTTGTCGAGCTTCTCGATCAGTCATAATTCCTTGGGAAGTAGAAAGGATTACGATCCCCATTCCACCTAGAACTTTAGGGATCTCCCGATAATTGGAATAAATTCTCAAACCAGGTTTGCTAATACGCTTTGGAGCAGTTATATATCTCTTTTCCTTCCTTTCTCTAGATCTTGAAGTTAAAACCAAAAGAGATTTCTTACCTTCTTTATGTTCCCTAACATCCTCTATAAAACCTTCTCGTAGAAGGATCCTTGCAATGTTATCGGTCATAATAGTAGATGTTACTCGAACTGTTTTTTTTTTTCCCATGTCAGCGTTTCTTATAGAAGTCATTAGATTGGCAATAGTATCGTTACCCATGACGAACTAATTCTTAGGAATTCCCGGTCTCTAATATAAAAAGGCATGTTTATCTTTTTTAAGGAATATACCTGAGATTACAAATTATATCTATTAATGTATCTATTAATTCCACATGATCTATCAGTATTTATAATACTTCGGGGGCCAATGATATTATTTTGGTGAAATTCAATTCTCTCAATTCCTCAGTAACTGAACCAAAAACTCGAGTTCCTTTTGGATTTCCTTTCTGATCAATGACAACTGCTGCATTGTCATCAGATCGTATTATAATTCCATCGTCACGTTTAAGTTCTTTACACGTGCGTATAACTACGGCTCTAACTACTTCTGATTCTTCTAGGGGCATATTAGGTGCCGCTTCTTTAATTACAGCAATTATAACGTCACCAATATTAGCATATTCCCGATTATTTGCTCCTAGAACTCGAATACACATTAATTGTCGGGCGCCACTGTTGTCTGCTACATTCAAATAAGTTTGAGACTGAATCATTTTTCCTCCAAAAGATTTGTTGCCTCGGCATAAAAAAAATAATATTTCTGACAATAATATTTTTCAGCCAGAAATATTTCTTTGGTTCGGTATTATATAGGAGAACTAATAATAAATTGAGTATGTATAGGCATTTTGTATGCAACAATTTGAAAAGCTGTTCTAGCTATAGTTTCTGATACTCCGCTTATTTCATAAAGTACTCGACCCGGTCTGACGACAGATACCCAATATTCGGGAGGCCCCTTTGCTTTCCCCGAACCCATACGTATTTCTGCAGGTCTAATTCTAATAGGTTTGTCCGGAAATATACGTATCCAGATTTTTACACCACGACGGGCATAGCGGGTAATTGCTCGTCGTCCTGCTTCTATCTGCCCAGATGTTATCCAAGCAGGTTCCAATGCCTGAAGAGCGAATCTACCAAAACAAACGCGATTGCCCCGGGAAGCTACTCCCTTCATTCTTCCTCTATGCTGGTGACGAAATTTCGTTCTTTTTGGGTTATAGTCGATGGCTGTATAATACTATTTGAATCCTATCTCTATTTCAGAACCGGATATGAAAGTTTCTTCTCATCCGGCTCCTTGTGAAGAATCTATGGCAAACTGGTATATACAATATATATCACATGTGTTATATAGATAACACAGTATGGATATACGCATAACACATAATACATATATATATATTGTACTATAATTGACGAAACACGTAGCAAATATTTATCTCTTTTATTTACATCGATAGTGCCCAATACGAATTTCACAGGCGAATATTCACTCTTCCAGTATTTGCTTCATCGGGCCAATTTATAGACAGACTCCAATGAGATTAATTCTTTCTTGGTTTATTTCGCCATCCTATCCAATGAATGATTAAGATTCCTATATGATCTTAATGCAGTCACAGGTTCCATCGTTCCCATAGCTTTCTGTCAAATGGCTGCTCAGGTTTACCCTCTGCAATGGAGCTCTTATTTCATTTCTTAAAGAATCAATTTCCTTAGTTTCCATTGACCCGAAGCTCTTTTTTATAAACCCAATCCATTTAATTCTAAATAGATCAGGATAATTCTTATGCTTTATCACAATGCTCTTTGGAGGTGATTTATTAACCATACAATGCTGTAAGGAAGAAGATTTAATTCTTTCTTTTTCTCCTTCCTCCTTTTTTTCTTTTCTTGCATTACCAAAGACCGTTTTCGCTTCACGAGAGATATAGATCTTATTTTTTTGTCTCTTTGTGGAAGAAAGTCTTTCGTTCATTTGATGGAACTATCTATTAGATAATTTATTGGTTTTTAGTAATATGAAAGAAAGAATGGGTTTCTAATTATATATCAGAGACCAATTCGTTCTTATTTCGATTTCTCCATCATTTTAGAAAAGATCGCAAAAACTTGATCTCAACGAGTCGCACACTAAGCATAGCACTGCTCCAAGATGGTTAATCTAATTTCTATTTGATCTTATAGAATTGATGATTTATAATCGGTCAGATTGTAGAAAAGTATTACTCTTTATCAAAGATCCAAATTTTGATACCCAATACTCCATAAATGGTTTGAACTGCATAATAACAATAATCAATTTTAGCTCGAAGGGTCTGTAGGGGAACTCTACCTTGCATGGCCGATTCTTTACGGGCTCTCTCAATTCCGTTGAGACGTCCTTTGATTTTTATTTTAATACCTTCGACATCTGCCTTTTCAGCCAGTTCAATAGCTTTGTTCATTATTTTTTTTATTTCAACTCTCTCCTTTAGTTGTATAGCAATATATTCCGCAAGAATATTAGGTTCTCTATAAGGTTTATCAACTTTTTCTATAGAAATGAGAAGTTTTCGGTTCACAGAATCGAGCATATTCTGTACAAGCATATTTTGCACTTCGTCTCTTAATTGCTCAATTTCTTTATCTTTTTCTTTATCTTGACCCCGTTTTTCGATGAACAAGTCGGTAAATCCGATATATATGTTGACCTTAATCAAATCAGCGTTTTTTACAATTTCTATACGTGTAATTCCTCCATAATTTGAGGAACCTTTTATATGTCGTACATAATTTGCAATGCAATTATGTATTTTCTCATCTTCTCGTAAATCTTCGGAATAATTCCTTTGTTCAAACCAAAGAGAACGATGGTTTTGAGTAAAACCAAGTCTAAAACCAAGTGGATTTATTTTGTTTCCCATATATTTCTATCTTTTTGGTACTTTTTCCAGGTATTCTACTTGCAACATAAATGGATTATTATTCCATCTAATTTGGATATTTTATATTTTTTATTTTTCTTCCAATACAATAGTTATATGACAAGTGGGTTTCTGTATGGGATAACCCCGTCCCCGGGCTCTAGGTTGAAATCTTTTGAAAAGAGCACCTTCATTCACTTCAGCTCTACTGACAAATAAATTGTCTTCGTTTAAACCCATATTGTGATTAGCATTTGCAGCTGCAGAACGAATTACTTTTAATACGGGATAACATGCTCCATAAGGCATCCAACTCAGTATAATAAGTGCTTCTTTATAAGAACGACCACGAATTTGATTAATTACTCTACGTGCTTTATTAGAAGACATACGTATATGTTTGGCCAAAGCCCGTGTTTTTGTACTTGGACTCTTATTTACCATCTTCATCCTCCACAATGAATTATGTGTACTATTCACAACGATATTTTTATTGTTTCTCTCTAAAAAATTGTTTTATTTTTTTGCTTTTTTATTGTTTCTCGCTTTTTTATCTTTTTTCGCATGCCCCTGGAAAATAAAAGTAGGTGCGAATTCCCCCAATTTGTGGTTTATCATACCATTTGTTATATAAATGGGTAAATGTTCTTTTCCATTATGAACAGCAATGGTATGACCAATCATTGCGGGTACAATGGCAGATGCTCGGGACCAAGTCACTATTATCTTCTTTTCTTTCTTCATGTTTAGATTGTCTATTTTCCTCAACAAATAATTAGCTACAAAAGTATTTTTTCTTAGTGAACGTGCCATGGTCAATTACCTCTCTTTTGATTTACCTTTCTTTTTTTATAAAAAATGGATTTCCAACTACTCCTACTTACGTCGACGAAGGATTGAAACATCACTATATCTATTTCTCTTCCGACTCTTTCTTCCAAGTGCGCTATAACCCCAAGGGGTTAGGGGTTTTTTCCTACCAATTGGGGCTCTTCCTTCACCGCCTCCGTGAGGATGGTCCACAGCATTCATAACTACTCCTCTTACTTCAGGACGTTTACCCAGCCAACGTTTTGATCCAGCTTTACTCAAAGTTCTATTTTTCCATTTAACGTTGCCTACTTGTCCAATTGTTGCTGAACAGTTCTCAGATATTAAACGAACCTCCCCAGATGGTAATCTTAATGTGGTTAATCGGCCTTCTTTTGCGATTAGTTCTGCTACAGCACCCGCCGCTCTAGCTAATTGTCCACCTTTTCCAACTTGTATTTCGACATTATGTATAGTCGTACCTAAGGGTATATTGGTTGAAGTAGACCTTTAGTTTGTAAAAATCCCTTCCCAAACTGTACAAGCCTCTCTCAGGGCATACAGCTTTCTGGATGTTAATTTGTACATTATTCTAGTAGTAAATATACTATCTATATAGTATATTATCTAGGGATCTAGGAGGGCATATTTAAAATCCCTTATGTCCTGATTCTCTGCATCCTAGGTTTCTCTATTCCATCATCTGGCTTATGTTCTTTTTTCATGTAGCATTCAGAATGAATGACTTTATCAAATTACGTCAATACTTCCGCATTTTCCGGATAACGTAGGAGGCATTTTAAATAATAATATTTTTTTTATTCTCTAAAAAATATTCTCACTGTTCAGCTCCGAATCTGCCTTTGACCATCAAATCAAATGTGAGTTACTTGTCTTTCTCTTCGTAACAAGGGTTCCTTTACCTTATTTTTTTATGCTTCAGACAACTCGGTCTTCTCCATATTATCATATCTCGGTAGCCAATAATTACAGAAACTATTGAACTCAATCACCCGCTGTTCTTTATCCTCAGTTTCCCTTTGGGGTTGATCCCATCAAAGTATCCTAGTTGGATCAGTGATAGATTTTTAGGTTTTGCTGTAAACCTAATCGGTTGCTTCCGATTACGTAAATTAATAATTCAAACCGCACTCAAAGGTAGGGCATTTCCCATTGATATAGGAGCTTTTGGACCAGAAAAAATATTATCTCCAATCATGACCCCTCTCGGATGCAAAATATATGTCTTTTCACCATCTTTGTAGTGCACAAGACAAATATATGCACTTCTATTAGGATCGCTTTCTATTGTTACAATTTTTCCCAATATGTTTTTCTCATTTCGCCGAAAATCTATTTGGCGATATAGACGCTTGTGACCTCCTCCTCTATGTCGTATGGTAATAATTCCTCTGTTATTACGACCTTTCCCACAACGATGCTGACCAGAGGTCAATTTTTTTTGTGGATGAGACTGGACTCTCCCATCGAAACCTGATAGGGATTTATAACGTGTGCCTGGAGTAAAAGTTTGGTTGGTCATGTTATTTATTATAAGTTTCATTTATAAGGAAAAAGTGGAATAGAATAACCTGGTTTTAGTGTAATAATCATACGTTTATAACGCATTCGATTTTTCATTATTAGCTTTATCTTTTCCCTTTTTTCTCTCTTTTGCGGGGGTCGATAACTATTAACTCCTATTACTTTAACATTGAAGAAAAGTTCAATCCAATTTTTGATCTTTGTTTTAGTCGATCCCGAATCGACATTTAAAATATATTTATTTTTTTCAAATAGACAAATACTTTTTTCTGTAAATACTAAATCTAGATATTGAACCTCATCCATAAATATTTACTCCCTTACTATCTTTTAAAAAGGAAATACAAATGCCTATATCCACCAATCCATATTTAATTATAGATAAATATACATAAACTATATTGTATGAATATATCATACTTAAACTTATATGAATAAGTTAGGAATAAAAAACCAGTACAGACCTAATGTACTCTCGATATTTAATTAATTAATTGAATAGAAATAGTCTCGCTGTTTGCGATTCTTCCATCTAAAAGTTATTTATTCTGAGTAGAATGCAATAACTTTTTATTCTGAGTAGAATGCAAGTGCATCCAGCAGGAATTGAACCCGCAACTTCCCAATTATGAGTTGGGTGCTTTTACCATTCAGCCATGGATGCTAAAGCAAAAAAAATAATAATAAGTCAATATTAATAATAATAAGTATTGACTCAGATTAACCAATTTAATTATCTCTTCTTATACTTAATTCAAATAATGCTTATTATTTTCAATATTTTCAAAAATAAATAGATATATATGACACATCTTTGTCATTTTTAAATGATAATACATTCATGTAGGCTAAAATATGATAATTTGACAATTATACTCTTAGATAGATATAATAGATCTATAGATACCAAAAAATATCCAAAGAGAGTTGTTTCTCCTGTTTACAGAGATGGAGATATATTTTATCAAAATGCAATAATTAATTATGGTAGTATAATATATCTGCTTCTATATAGCAGAAGAGAGGAAGATTATTTGTGTTTACTTTTTTTAACAGGAAACAGGGATAGTGTTGACAATACATTATCGATCTATATATAATATATAAAAGATGTATATATATATCTACATCTATATCAATCTATAGATACCAAACCGAATATAGAAAAAAAAAAAAAAAAAAAAAAAAAAAAAAGAGAAGAGGATTTATCTATTACGTTTACAATAATAGAGATTTATTATATACGGACAAAAACAAAGTTCTTGAATCTATTGAAAGATCGAAATCTTTCCAAATCAATATTAATAGCAATAAACTATCTTGCTAAGATAGAATTAGACAAAACTGTCTAAAAAGTTGTATTAACTTAATTAATTATTGTTCTAATTAACTTATATTTTATAATAATATTATTAAAAACTATGAAAAAACACCGAAAAACATTTTGGTTATATAGTATTCAGTCGAGATTTCAAGTGAACATGATGGGAGTTTTCAGTCCATGGACCGAATCCAATTTGGTGAGATTGATAACTCAAATATTTTCTGGTCGAGAAAGTGTTATTAAGCTCTTTGACTTTCGGATTCTTAGTACTTTACTTATACGTGATTTACGTATATTTAGTTTAAAGGGTCAAGCATTAAAAGCTTTAATGGTACTTACATTACCATTAATTATATATTATTTAAATAGTCGCTCTTTAGTTCAAAGAAATAGATTAAATTTGATACAGATGGAAATATCTGTACATCGTTTTGGGTTTGGAAAAAAAAAAGTGTTGCTATTTCCGCATATGTTTATGTCTTTGCCAAAAAACAAAAGAAGATATCAACGTTGCTTGCTCAATCCAAAAGAACATGTTTGGGTTTTCTCAAGTTCCGACACAAATTTGAATGATAAAAATGATATAATCTCAGAGAACCCAGGACCAATAAGTTGGGAAAGTCATTCGGAGAACGATTCGAACGATATCGAATGGCAGATTGATTCAACTTTCAATTCGACTCAAAATGAGTTTTGGGAACCTATAAAATTTAGTGAATGGATTACAATAAACGAATCTATTAATAAAAACGGAACAAAGCAATTAGAAGAAGAATCAGTTCAAACAAGAGAATTTAATTTATCTCCAAGACCAGAAGATTCTAAAATTGACCAAGAAATTGAACAAGAAATTGAACAAGAAATTGAAGAAAAATCAGCTCAAACAAGAGAATTTAATTTATCTTCAAGACCAGAAGATTCTAAAATTGACCAAGAAATTGAACAAGAAATTGAAGAAAAATCAGCTCAAACAAGAGAATTTGATTTATCTTCAAGGCCAGAAGATTCCGGAATTGGAGAAATTGACCAAGAAATTGAACAAGAAATTGAAGAAAAATCAGCTCAAACAAGAGAATTTGATTTATCTTCAAGGCCAGAAGATTCCGGAATTGGAGAAATTGAACAAGAAATTGAAGAAAAATTAGTTCAAACACAAAAGCGAAAACGTCCTAGTCGAAAGCTATTCAAATGGATGAATATAGTCTTTAATTTTCGAATTGAAGAAAGCGAACAAGAAGAAATCGAACAAGAAGAAATCGAACAAGAAGAAATCGAACAAGAAGAAATCGAACAAGAAGAAATCGAACAAGAAGAAATCGAACAAGAAGAAATCGAACAAGAAGAAATCGAACAAGAAGAATCAGTTCGAACAAAAGAATCTTATTCGTTCTCAGAGTCGGAATTTTGGAAAGGATTGTCTGATCATTTTTCAATAGATCAATCATGTATTGATCATTTTTCAATAGATCAATCATGTATAAATGTTAGTACTCCCAAGAAAACCATTGAAAAATTCAAATTATTGAAAAGGCGACAAGATGCTTTTCAATATTTCAGGAGATCAGAAAGGAATAGGATAGTTGATCTATGGAAGGTCAAAACATATCTTCAAAGTTCTTCTGCAAATTATGATATTTCATCAGATCCCGGATGGAATATTAGAAGAGATATAAATCAATTTAATTGTATTCGATTTGTGAACCAGAGTTTACCTTCGATATCTTCTTCATCCTGTGATGAAACCAAAGAACAATTCCCGTTAAACAATGATTTTCAATTGAAAAAAATTATTCTGAAAATAACGGATGAATTTACTCTATCAATAACTAAGCCTAATCAGGCTTACGATAGTGAAATAGCCCTGGATATGGATTCTCACATGAATAAATTTTATGAACTGAACAAGAATATATTATTGACTCAGATCTTTAACTACAAAGATCAATTAAAAGAGAATTCTTTCTTTGTGTTACTCAATATTATTGATAAAGAGAATCAATATGTAGATCGAATAATAACAAAGAATGATGAAACTGAAACTTCGGTACGACTAATATTGAATCAATATAAGATTAAAGCTGACGAGCATCTTGAAAAAGCATTCAAGAGATTCTATCTTTTGAAGAACGCATTAATTAAATACTCTTTATCCAAAGTATTTAATGAGTACGCTAAGTACTCTTTAGGATCGGATCCTGCATTGGACGATTTAGAATCCAAAACTGCATTAGATGAGTATCCTTTTTCAAAAGTGTTCCAGAAGTACTATTTGGAATGGAAAAAAATATTTATTCTATTATATTTAGAATTGACAAAAGGATTTAATAGATTCTATTTAATCAAAAGGTTAAGTTGGAATTTGAAAGATCAAATTCGAACAAATTGGATAAGAAAAGATCTTTTGAATAATAGAACAAAAGATGCAATTAACCAGCATTCATCAAGTTGGAAAAAATATCAGAAAGAATGGTTCAATCACTCTATTCTTCGAACTTCCAAAAATATAAATCGGAGTTTGAATATTAATGCATTGTCCATTCAGATCAAATATTTAAAAAAAGGGTTGAAACGTCTTGTGTCTATTTCTAAACAAAACAATTTGAAAAACAGAGTGTTCGATCCAATTGAATTATGTGCTACTAAATATTTTGGTTGGTCTGGAAGTACCAAAAAATTTTTTGGTATCATTTTGGACGATAATGATAAAGATATCAGACCGATTAAAAAGTCCAGCAAATCTAAATCAATCCCCAATTTTTCACAAAGATTGGAATCCTTGATCGATGAAGGAACAATAGCCTCATTAGGTTTGAATGAAAAACCGCTGAATCAATCGATTATTGACTTATTCGATAATGAAAAAAATTACATGGAATTATTTGATAACAGTGGTATTTCAACAATATTCAATGATCGAGACAATTGGTTAAATCCTTTAAAACTATCTAATCAAAACTCATTGAGAGTTGCTTTTTGCAAAGCAAATACATTTGAATTTTTAGATTATTTACATCATCCTCGTTTAAATTATAAAAAAAGATTAGCTTCTTACATGGAAAGGATTCATATCAAAAACAATAATCTTATATATGGACAATTATTCAATCTTGTTCCCATCCATAACAAGGTCTTGTCTATTAGACCTATTAACTCAGAGAAAGAAACTATTTCACTCATCAAGTCACAAGTAAATTTATTATTGGCTAAATATTTACTTGACCAAGTGTTAATCCATGACTTGTACAAATCGTCAAATTTACTTACTCAATTGAATTCATTTGTTCATAGTAAAATAGATATTTCCTCGATTGAAAAGATATATAGAACTCCTTTAATAAGCCAACAAATCGTCAATTTTGACAAAAGTTCTTGCCATCCTTTTTTAACTAGTTCACATTCAGAAAAAAACAACCCCAATCAGTACCCTAAAAAGGGTGTTAGTTCGAACATGGGTCTGATTCAAAATCAATCTTATCAAGATGATTTACTATCAGAAATCTCTTTCAAACTGAAAAAATTTGCAGAAAAAGAAAAATATAGTTCGGCAGAAAGTCAAAAAAAAATAATTGAAGATAAAATCATAGTTGATAATTTGAAGAAAGAAAAACGAAAGATTCTCCTATTTTATAAGATCTATCAAATAGATATGCTTTTTGAGAAATGGGATTTGTTTCAAACATATACATCATGGTTTTTTACTTCTACATGGTGGAAATATATTGATAATTTATTTTCTATTACTTTTACGCAAATACTAATAAGTATTAGTGATCAATTCAATATCATTTTGCACGATATTACGGATAATTGGAATCATACTTTGAATATTTTGTGGGCACTCTCTCATCAATTTTGTAAACTTCTAGAATGGGAAGTTAGAGCAAAATTTATCCCTAAATTGAATATGGTTTTATCCTATTGGAATCTTTTGGATTGGAAAGAACCAATTAATCAAACGGTATTTGAGGGAAAGGATAAGTCAATATCATTTGATACATGGAAATATATACGAAATGTTCGGGAGTATGATAAATTTATTTTTATTTTCATTGGATTTTTCTTCTATGTTTCCTGCGGAGTTCCCTTATGTTTGATCTACTTTTATAGCAATGTCGAGCTTCTCAAAGATTTAGAGTATGAGCCCTACTTTATGAAGGTAGGAGAAATCATGCATTCTTTTAAAATGCTCAGATTTTATTATAATTTCTCTTGGTATGGTTGCTGGCTGACATTCCTCGATTTTGTAAATATGGAGAGGGATTATAATGATATAGGATTATCCCAAATATTGGAAATTTGGTACGTCAAAAATTTGAAATGGTCTTCCTGGCCTTTCAAAAAGTGTAGGAGATTGAAATCACTTTTAAATAGAGTTTTGTACGAATACGGAGCGGATGATTTCTTTTTTAAAGAGAATATATTGTTTTCAGTACAAGAACGAATCTCTCAATTTGAATCGAAGTTAACTCCCCCTAATGGTTTCTTTTCTCAATATTTCGAGAAAGGGAAACACCCGGGACTTCTTTACTTTAAATATCTAGCTGAAACTATTCAGCTAGGTCAAATGAATAAAATAGGTCTAATGAATTATGAGTTTGATTCCTTTTCTCTAGCAGAAAGGTGGGTCTTCCGTGTTTTTCAGCAGCAGATGACCTCTCTGCCAACTCACCCATCTCTATCTCACCAAGTGAGATTTTTCCAACTCTACCCGTTACCGTCCCTATCAAATCGAATTTTATTGATAGGGCCTAGGGAAACTGGACGATCGTATTTGGCCAAAAGTCTAGCAGCAGATTCTTATCTACCTTTAATAAGAATATCTCCTAAAAATTTTTTGAAGCAGGAGAGACTTCTGCTCAACTATGAAGCTGAGTATACATCTTCAGCTAAGAAATCATACCTTGAGCATGAAAAGGTCCTTAGGTCTCTAGGCTGGTCAGGTAGACCGCAAGACATAAATGAAAATGATTCTTATGAAAAAAAACCGAAAAACTTTCGGCATGATCGAGGAGAGCATTTATCTCCGGAGTATTATGCGAGAAGATTTTGCCAATTCATGTTTGCACTAAAATTGGCAAAATTGATGTATCCTTGCGTCATATGGATTCCAAGCATTCATGAACTGAATGATCACTTCTACCTTACTGCATTATTGAGGGAACTCCTTGGAGATACATATCATATTGGTGATTATGAGGAAGAAACCAATATAAAACAAAATATTGTTGTTATTGCTTCGACTCATATTCCTAAAAAAGTGGATCCAGTTCTAATAACTCCTCCTTATGGTAAACGAAGATTCGATACATTTATCAATACTAAAAAGTTTCCCGCCCCACATCGAGAAAAGGAATTTCCTTTGCTTCTACATAGCAAAGGGCTCTATTTGAAAAAAGATTGGAACTGTTATGATGAATTTGGATTAACGACCAGAGGTTTTACTACACTAGATTTGGCAAATCTTGCCAATGACATCTGGCTAATTAGTATTAGCCGAAACACTTCAGCTATAAGCAATAGGATAATTGAAGAAGCTATGTATAGACCAAGTTGGGCTCCAAACAATTTTAAGTTTCAATTCAGTAATATTTATAAAGTACTTCCTTATAAGATAGGAAAAGCTATTATACAAAATAAACTGACGTATTGCAGGAATTTCCTAAATCTTAGAACGGACTTACAGGGTCGAAGAGCATACTATTTGCATGACTGGTATTTAGAACCTTCAATTGCTGGAACAGCTGTGAAGGAATTAACCATATTCTATCATATTTTGGGTTGCTTGGCCGGATCAGTAGCTCAAGATTGTTGGTTTCTATCGGAATCAAATAGAGAGAATTGGACTCCTGTTGATCTTTTCATTGCAAATGATTTCGCTCTAGCTTCCAGTCTTTTACAGAGTCTTCTGGAAGAGTTTCCATGGTTGGTAACAATACATCGAAACAATTCTGATAAAAATCACATCACAATTGCTCCTCAATTCAAAAGAGATATGATGCAAAAAGGATTATCTTCTATAGTAGATAAGATCGTTCTATCTAAAGAATTGAAGTACTCCTACGTAGGAGAATTACGCACTGACATAGTTTGTTCTCCTAGGACTTGGCGTTTTAGTTTTATTCGCAGTAATCGATTCGATCATATAAAAGATATAACAATAGATAACCCTTTATTGGATTATCTTCATCTGTTCGGAGGGTTTCAAGAAAGGCCAACCCGTCTTTCCAGTTTGTTTTGGAAGAAATTTCTGTCGTCTTACGACCCCTTTCCTGTTTATCATGATCCTTCCGATGTTCCACAAAGAAAGCTAGATGCTTTCTGGGAAGCAAGATCATTATACAATAGGTTTAAAAATATGGGAATATATCAATTTGATACAGAAGAGTATGCAAAGGAATATAAACCTTTAGATACACCAATAATCTGTCTAGCTCGGCGATTTCTTTGGGATCCCGTGAGTATTCGCTTTACAAATAAGCACCCTGCTTTTTTACGAGGAGAACTTTTTGTTCCTCAAGAACTCCTGAAAAGGATTTATCTTACTTACTCTTCAGCAAGAGTAATAAGGGGCATAAAAAAAACGATAAAATCTATAGTAAGAAAAAAAAGGGTGAGGAAAATAGCCTTAGGAATTAAAATTGTGGATAATAACAATGATTTGTCTCCTAACATTAAGATTGAGCTTAATGAGCATTTTGAGGCTTTCAAACGCTTTCAAGAAATTGGTATCCGATTGAGACGTGTGTATCCATATCGTCCAATGTTAATGTATGACCGTTGGTTGCGTGAAAAGACAAGAGATAATAAATTCAGACAATTTTTGATTGAAGGAGAAAGGGAAAATATAGATTTATTATCTAATGAATGTTTCATTTATAATACTTTATCCGAAAGTTATGAATATTTATCAAATTTATTCCTCACTAACGGAATGTTATTGAAAATTTTCAAGACATTATTAAAAACAAAATGGCTTTCTCGGAATGACATTAATTGCTTATTATCGGAAGGATTGAATAAGAATAACAAGGACTAGATCAATCAAGATTTATATTGCGACCATTTAAGAATAAGCATAGTAAAAAGAGTTAAGTTAGTTTTTTTTTTAACTTGCTGAGCAATTATTTATTGCTCTACTATGCTTACTCAATATTTATTATTATTGTAGTTATAGTATACTTTTCTCCTACCCTTTTTATTTTGAGAAAGGGATACTTGTAGAGGGATACAACGTCGGTATATTTGTTAAATATATATTACAACTTCCAGATCTTTCAAGACCTTGAAAGGTATTTATATAGATTATTTTCAATTTAATTCCTTCATTCAATCTAATAATGATTAGGAAAGAAGATACATTTATTAATGTAAAAAAAAAAAAAAGCAATCCACCTTAAATTTGTTTATTTTTTATTACTTTTTTAATCAAAGTAATTTATAATTTTATAATGCATTTTCTTTCCTATTCTCATTAGTTATAGCCCTATGAAACAAGAATATTAGGGCTACCATGGTGGAATAATTTAATTGTTCGATGAATTATTATTTATTATATGTATGAATTGCTTGAACAAACATTATGAAATAACAAACATCATTTTATGAAATATTTTTTTAGTATCAAAAAAAGATAAGGAAATTATTATTATTATTGCCTGATGAATTTGATCTAATATGATCGAATTGATCAGGCAATAGGCATTACAATAATATATGCCTTGAAGAGGACTCGAACCTCCACGCTGTTTAGCACGAGATTTTGAGTCTCGCGTGTCTACCATTTCACCATCAAGGCATCCCAAAAGTGAATTTTATTTCATGAATAAAATATCTATCGATATTATAATCACATATTGTTATATGTGGAATAGAAATGGCTAACAAGGATAAAGTATTGGAGTATTACAATATTGATCCGTAATATAAGTCATGGTCTAATATTATTAGATCATCCAATTATTTTGACTTTTTATTATCGATAATTAATATTTATAATATTACGATAAAACACTTTTTTTTCGATTCAATAGAAACCATTAAGTATTGTGTTGCCCAAATAACTAATATGTTAAGTTTAATCCTATGTTAAACTTATCTCTTAGAACCGAGAGATATATAATCTATTTACAAACGTTTGAATAACATAAATAAAATGTTTATTTAATGGTATAGAATGAACTTCTAATTAAATTACAAAATCAACTTGAATTTTAAATTAGAAGTTCATTCTATAATTTCAGCCTATTCCCTGTAATTTTAAGGATATGAGTAAAAATATACTAGTTCTTTTAGTTCGTAAGAAAAAGATTGACTAAATAAATAGATCTTAAAATAATGTATCCTGAGCAATTGCAACAATTGGATTCATGACTATTCCCAGTAGAGCAGATGCTATTACACATACAATCATACTGAATTCGATATAATTTTTCGAGATTGAAGAAGATAATCTATAATTTTGCACGTGGGGAGTTATTTCTTTGTTTCGTTCAGTCATTAATAACTTAATTATTTTAAGATAATAATATATTGAAATAACACTCATAAAAAGTCCTATCGAAACCAATAAATAGGAACCTGCCTGCCATCCACACCAGAAAAGATAAAGCTTTCCAAAAAAGCCTGCTAATGGAGGAATACCTCCTAGAGATAGCAGACATAAAGCTAAAGACAAAGCTGAAAAAGGATCTTTCGTATATAATCCTGCATAATCCCGAATGTTATCTGTTCCTGTACGTAGACTGAATAATACAATACAAGCAAAAGTTCCTATATTCATGAAAATATAGAACAGCATATAAGTTATCATGCTTGCATATCCATTATTTGAGTTTCTATCAATAATTCCAATAAGGATATATCCAATTTGACCTATGGATGAATATGCAAGCATACGTTTTATGTTTGTTTGAGTAATAGCTATTAAATTTCCTAATATCATACTAAGAATAGCTAATATTTCCAAAAGAAGATGCCATTCGTTCAATGAAAAATAGAAAATAATATCAAAAATTCTAGTGGCTAAAGCTGAAGCAGCTACTTTTGAAATAACAGAAATAAAAGCAACGACTGGAGTGGGAGAGTTAGAGTCGAAAAGGGGATTCCTCCCTCCTTTCTCTCATTCAGAACCGTGCGTGAGACTTTCTTCTCGCACGGCTCCTAAGTGTTAAAAAAGAATAGCTTAATCGTTTGATTATTATTATTATTTTTTTAATTACCTTCCTCGTGTATGTATAAGACTGAATCTATTCAATCGATAGAAAGAATCACTAATCCTTAACTTGACGAGGAATCCTTCCTTAGCGGTTCCTATGGTAAATCAAAATTACTTATTTTATATTTCTGATTTTTCGACTTTGGGTCTGAAAGATTCAAAACTAATAAAAAATAAAGAACCATCTAATTTAATTCGTTCTGAATAGCCATGAGATATTCATCTTAGGGTAATCTTTTTGTTGACGGATGCCCTTTTTTTACACTCGTAGTCTTTGAAGAATGAAAACTGACTATGTAGCATCTACGTTGAGAATAAAAATATTGTATACGTCATTAGTCTGATCCTTTGTAAGAACTACCCGTAATAACTAACTTTAAAAATTTAATTGTTTATTCAAACAATTTAGTTTTTTGACTTTGCTTTACCTTAATTCAACGAAAAAGCAATTTTTGGTAAAAGTGATGTCTTAGTCCGAGTGGGCTTTTCTTCCACATGTCCACAGAGTTTTTATTTATAAAAACACCTCTAAAGAAGAGATTTATTCTTAATTAATTTGTAAAACGAATCGCACTCCTTCATATACGTCGGGGGTCCATTGATGAAAAGGAACTAGAGAAAGCTTGAATCCAATTCCTACAGTTATAGATATAAGCGCAATCCAAATTCCTGGAGAGTTATACATTTGTGTATTTATAAGACCATTGGCTATTTCTTGAAGTTCAATCTCTCCACCGGATAGACCATATAGCCAAGAAAGACCATAAACAAGAATAGAAGAACTTGTCCCACCCATAAGTAAATATTTCATAATAGCTTCATTAGACCGTACATCTCTTTTGGTATATCCCGATAATAGATAAGAACATAAACTGAAACATTCTAAAGCTACAAAGATAGTTGCCAAATCATTTGCACCACATAAAAACATTCCTCCTAATGTAGCTGTTAATATGAATAACAGAAATTCTGTTACAGCCATTTCTGTACATTGAATGTATTCCACGGATAGAGGAATACATAAAGTTGAACATAGTAAAATGAGAAATCGAAATATTTTGCTAAAATTGTTTGTTTGGAAATTACCAAAAAAACTGATCATAGGTTGTTCTCTCCATTGAAATAACAAGACCGCTATGCTTAGTACTAAACTTGTTAAAGAGATGGAATAGAACCAAGCTTTATCTTTCTGGTCAAAAATAAAATCGATCACTAGAAGAAGAAATAGGCCTAAAATTAAGATACATTCTGGAAAAATGGAACTTCCATGGAAGAGAAGCAAATGAAACTCTTTCATATAAAATGATCTAAAGGTATAATTGAAAATGAAGTTTTCATTCTGTAAATGTCAGACCATGATTTAGTAACTTCAGTTAATCTCCGATCAATATTCATTTAATTTAAAATTTATCTAAATGATCCTGAAGAATAAGATTTAATATTAATCCACAAATATCCTTTTATCGTTTTTTATAAAAAATTTATTTTTCATTCTTCTTTTTCTTTTGCTTTCCTATCAATAAATATCTGTATCAATTTTGATAAAGTTGACGTTATTTTACTGATTAGAATAGGTAGATCCATGGATCTTTCCATACATTGGATTAACGGTAATGTGCAAAAGCTTTATTGGACTCTGCCATTCGATGAGTCTCTTCCTTCTTGCGTATAGCATTGCCTTTCTCTCTGGCAGCATCCATTAATTCGTAACTCAATTTGAAATGCATATTTCGACCAGAACGTTTTCGAGATGACCCTAATAACCAACGAATAGCAAGTACTTTTCCTTTTTTAGATCTTATTTCCATGGGAACTTGATAAGTTGATCCACTTACACGTCTTGATTTTACTATCAATTTGGGAGTTACTTTGTGTATTGCTTGCCGTAGAACAATTAGTGGATTTTTCTCTGTTTTTTGTTGAATTTTTGTTAGAGATTGATAAAGAATTCGATAAGCCAATGATTTTTTTCCGTGTTTAAGAATACGGTTAACGACCATATTAACTACTCGATTATGATAAATCGGATCAAATTTCGCAATTTTTTTTTCTGCAGTACTTTGCCGTGACATGAGTGCGAAAAAGGTTCACAAATTTTTTCTCATAAAGACTAATGATCATTTATTTCGGCTTTTTAACTCCATATTGTAGGGTAGATCTCTAAAGCTATGAAAGATCTCCCTCCAAACCGTACATACGCCTTTCGTCGTATACGGCTTTCTGCATGATTCTATCTGCATATATGAGGTCTATTCCTTATGCATAGAATTATGTTTACTCATTATCAATTGAGTATCCGTTTCCTTTGTTTTGCTATGATTAGAAATCTTGTATTTTATATATCTATATGATTAAGTCCTTAGGTTAAAAAATTGCGTATTAAAAAGGTGTTTCAAATCATTGCTATTTGACTTGAACCTGTTCTGAAAAGGTCAAGGCATTTTAATTTTTCGTTGACACACGCAAAGTAAGGGAAAACTTATGAAATGAATTCAATATTGAACCTTAGACATAGAAGTAGTTCCAAATTGACTTTAAA